TGTGGGTGTGTCGCTCCTCCCATTCCTCCCAGTGAACATTAATTTAATTATTTTTAGATAATAATAGATAGAAATGACACTTGTGACGAGCGCTACCGGAACCGATGGGTACGAACCAGCTTTCCATCCATGCCAAAAGAGATGGAGTTTACCAAAAAAACCGGATGGTGGAGGGATACCCCCTAGGGATGGTGAACGTAAAACCGGAGAGAATGTTAGAACAGGATCCTTCATGTATAATCCCGCGTAATCCCTAATGTTATCAGTTCCGGTTCGTAAACCAAATGAGGTGATACGAGCAAAAGTTCCCAGATTCATGAGTATATAAATAAAGGTATGAGTTATCATACCTGCATAACCGTTCTCCGGGTCTGCAGCAAGTACTCCAATCATAATATATCCAATTTGGCTTATAGAGGGATAAGCTAGCATACGTTTCATGCTTATTTGAGTAACAGCAATTAGATTTCCTAATACCATGCTAGGAGTCGCTAATAATCCTGCCGCAATATGCCACTCATTAGATAAATAGGGGAAAATTAGACCAAAGAGTCGCGTAAATAAAGCTAGAGCTGCTACTTTAGAGGTAACAGAGAAAAAAGCAACGACTGGTGTAGGAGAGTCAGAGTCGAAAAGAAGATTTTCGATCTTTCCGCTCATTCAGAACCGTGCATGAAATTTTTACCTCACACGGCTCCTGGTTCATAAGAGATTCATAACTGGTATTGCTCCCAGAACCCTCCTCGTGTATGTTTCAAATCCATTCTTCCTTGAATAATTCATAATCATTCAACATGAGGACTAGTTGCTAACTTCTCGAGGAATCCCTCATCATTTGTTTGGATTACCCACCAGGAGTTTCGTCTCGAATTCTTTCCTGCTTGTTTGTCCTTCTTCATTTTTCACGGGAATCCTTTCAACAACTATTTGTTGAGTTGGTAGGCACACACGCTAGGCGGGAGAGACAAATTACGACTTTTTTTCGTTATAATATTGGCGATGGATAGTGGGAACTCCATCGGTTGGCATCCATGGCTGAACGGTCAAAGCACCCAACTCATAATTGGCGAATTCACAGGTTCAACTCCTGTTGGATGCAAAGAGAAATAAAACAAAAGATTGGGAAGAGGAAGTGGTGATTTAAACACTGCGCACGAAAAAGGTGGATCTGCTACCAATGGTAGCGAAAAAGAAACTAGTAGACTATACAGGAATTGAAGAAAAAACGAGAAGTCAAAAGAGAAAGGACAAGGTGAGAGAGATATTACGGATAAATCAAAGAACCAAGTAGTTACTGAAAAGTCTATTCGTCTGTTGCAGCAAAACCAATATACGTTTCACGTAGATTCAAAGTTGACTAAAACTGAAATGAAATATTGGATTGAGCGATTCTTTAATGTCGAAGTAAGGGGTATTAATAGTAGCCGGGTAGCTGGTAGAAAAAAAAAGAAAAGAAACGAATTGAATTCGAGTTGTACGAGTTGCAAAAAAATGATTGTTAGACTTCGAGATAATTATTTCATTCCACTATTTTTAAACTGAAAACTCTGTTTTTTCCGATTAACTAAAAATCGATTATGCATAGAAAGGAAGAGGAAGTATGGCCATTTGACTATATGAAGCGTATACTCCGGGCACCCGAAACCGAGCAATCCTGCGTTTCGGAGAAACGACGAAAATCAAGCCCCACAAGCAACTAACTTACCATAGAATGTCTAAAAATGGGCGGAACAATGCGGGGGTCATCACCAGTAGACATAGGGGGGGGGGTCACAAACGCCTATATCGTAAAATTGATTTTCGGCGAGACAAGTTGAATGTTGCTGGAAGAGTAGCGAGTGTCGAATACGACCCCAACCGCAATGCTTTTATTTGTTTGATCAACTATCTAGATGGTGAAAAGAGATATATTTCGCATGCACGAGGAATAGGAGTTGGAGATGTTATAGCATCCGGCCCCGACGCATCCGTTTCAATTGGAAATGCCCTACCTCTGAGTGCGGGTTGAATACATGATTCGCGTGTTCAGAAACTAATCGATTGGGTTGTAGGCTGGGCCCACAAACCAAGCACTACTTCGGAGTTATCAAATAGTTCGGAGTGAACCTAGTTAGGGTAACCGAATAGGGACAGCAGCGCGTGCCGAAGTCTAGTAGCAATTAAATAGCTATAAACTTGCAAGGGTAAGATAATATGGAAATGGGTAAGTAATCCCGAAATTGGAACAATGAACAGAGGGCGCTTCCTATGCAAACTTAGAGCATAGTAAGTACAATTTGATTCAAAAAAATCGATTTGGCGGTCAGAGGCAATATCGAAGCTGCGCAGTGACGTAAAAAAAAATAATGCATGGAAATGAGATTGTGTCAATCAATGCCAAAGAGAAAAAGTTTCCTAAGTTATCCTGAACATTAATTAATGCTGGCGCGAATCATCGAAGTCACCAATTCTGTTGCCAAATTCTTAAGAGATACTGAATTCTTGGAGAGAAGCCAGGTGCGGGCGAAGAAGCCAAGGATGTGATAGGGATGGGCCAAGAATTAATTGCTTCTGTTTCACTAGGTATCAATTCAATTTGATACTGTCGGGATCCAAGAACAGTGCCCACCAAAAAGAATCTTAGTTTTCGTATCCAGAAAGCTGTATGCCTCGAAAGGGGCTTGTACAGTTCGGGAAGGGGTCTTCCCCAACCGTTTCCTGCCTTTAAAAAAAGCAGTAAGAGGAGGGGGGGAGGTCTACCTCGACCAAAATGCCTTTAGGTACGACTATACATAATATAGAATTAAAATCTGGGAAAGGCGGATAATTAGTTAGAGCAGCTGGTACGGTAGCAAAAGTAGTTGCAAAAGAAGGTCGATTAGCTACACCAAGATTACCTTCCAGCGAAATTCGTTTAATACCTCAAGATTGTTTGGCAAGTGCGGGGCGAGTCGGAAATGTCGATATCAACAACGAGGGCTTGGGAAAAGCCGGTTCCAAACGCTGGCTAGGGAAGCGGCCTGAGGTGAGAGGTTCGGCTACGAATCCTGTAGATCATCCCCACGGAGGGGGAGAGGGCAGGACATCAATTGGCAGGAAGAAGCCATCAACCCCTTGGGGGCATGTTGCGCTTGGAGGAAGAAGCCGGAAAGGGAGGGGGTGTAGCAACCCCCTTATACTTCGTCGACGCAAAGGTTATTGACAAATGAAAATATTAAGCGATGGGGGGGGGATAATTGTTCATGGCACGTTCATCGAAAAAAGGTCCTTTCGTAGCTAATCATTTGATACGAGAAATTGAAAATCTTAATATACGAAGAGAGAGAAAACTCATTACAACTTGGTCTCGCGCCTCTGCAACAGTCCCTATCACGATCGGTCATACCATCGCCGTCCATAGCGGGCGAGAGCACTTACCTATTTACGTAACCGATCGTATGGTAGGCCATAAGCTGGGGGAATTTGTACCCACTCGAAATTTTCGTGGACATGCCAAAAACGATAAAGGATCTCGTCGACGACTAGGAAATCATATGTCATGGAAAACAGAAATAAACTGGAAGTTGGGGTGCAAGCCCTGGGAAGGAATATTCGTGTGTCAGCCATCAAAATGCGACGCATTACCGATCGAATCCGGGGTTGTTCGTACGAAGAAGCACTTGTATTACTCGAATCTATGCCTTATAAGGCGTGTTACCTCATATCGCAGTTGGTTCTTTCCGCAGCTGCAAATGCTAGTACCAATTTAGGATTGAAGAAATCCGATTTGTTCATTAGTGAGGCCTGAGTAGATAATTCGACATACCCAAAAAGGTTCCGCCCACGAGCTCAAGGCCGTGGTTATCCGATAAAAAAACCCACCTGTGAAGTGACCATTAAGTCGAACTCGAGATTTGCTGTAAAGATAAAAAAATGAGGGCATATGAGATGATCACCAATTGATACATATTGAGAGATGAGAAGAAGCGGCTAAGTAAAAAATAATTTAATATTGAGTTGGGGAGAGATAGATATGGGACGAAAGATTCATCCACTCGGTTTTCGACTCGGTGTAGGTTAGAAGCATTATTCTCACCGGTTCGCGCAGACGAAGGATTATCCAAAGTTTCTGGAAGGAGACAGAAAAATACGAACCTCTGTCGAGAAGTATATCGAGAAACATTTGAAGGATGCTTCAAACTATGGCGGGGTCGGGCATATCGAGATCCAACGGAAGACAGATCTCGTTCAGATTGATATACATACGGGATTTCCCGATTTACTCATTGAAGAACAAAGTTTGGGAATTAGTCAAATGAAGATCGGTCTCGAGAACATGTTGGGACTCGAAAGTCGGAAACTCCGAGTAATCCTAAGTAGTGTCACCCAACCATATGCAGAACCAAAAATCCTGGCGGAACATGTTGCCTCGCAGCTAAAAAACAGAGTTCCTTTTCGAAGAACTATGAAAAAAGCTATTGAACTGGTTGGAAGAACCGGCGACAGAGGTATTAAGATACAAATAGCAGGACGTCTCAATGGTAGCGAAATGGCTCGAGTCGAATGGGCTAGGGAAGGTAGGGTCCCCCTCCAAACTATTAGAGCTCGGATAAGCTATTGCTACCACCCGGCGCAGACGATTTATGGGGTTTTAGGCATAAAGACTTGGACATTTCGGGGTACTGAGTGATCTCTATCTAATGAAAAAACTGTTTAATGAATTTTGATATAATTCGGAGCAGCTTCATCCTATTCCAGTTCCAATCTTTTTCATTTCAAATTCTAGAAGATCTTTGCTACGCTTAGTGCGCGACTCGTTCAAACGACATCTCTTTATCCATAGAAAAATCTAACTAATTGATTGGTGAACCCCCTCCCTCTCTTCAGGTACTAAATAAATGAATGCTAGAAACGGAGCGGGATTATGTCGCCGCGAATAACAATTATATCCACGCCGCGAACTTTTTTTTCTCTGGCGAAGCTGAAAACGATATCAGTTTATTTTATGGCTGCTTCGAAAAAAAACGAAAAACTTCAATTTTTTTTTCACAATTGATCGTATGGTTAACCACTCAACTCTCGAAAGGCTGTGTTATGTAGCATGATTGCCAAAATGCTAAACGTTAAAAGAGAGCTTTGAGTCAGTTGGTACTAGGAGCGTCGACTCAATGGAATCGAGATAGAGTAGGAAGCTCCGGCTAGGAAGAGAACCCAAACGTTTGCTCAAAGAGACTGAAAAACGAGGGGACTTCCGAATCTCATTCAGTCGGTGAATACCGAGATTCGGCAAATGGGGTGGCGAGAGAAGCCCCTAAATTCGTAGTATTTAAAAAAAAAAAATAGAATAGAGCTCATTCTCGCCCGTGAATTTAGCACCAAGTGATATCTGAACTGCTGTTTATAAATGAAACGAAAATAAGAAAAAAAAGGGAGAAACGGCATACAAGGTACTAGTCAGTGAGTTTGCGAAGCATGGGAACCGGTACCGAATTCATGAGGAGCCGGTTGAATGGAAATCTTCACGTCCGGTTTTGTATCAGAGATGGAGATTACCGACATCGACCGTAACCCTAAACGAACCAAATATCGTAAGCAACATAGAGGAAGATTGAGGGGAATATCCAATCGCGGCAACGTCGTCTCATTCGGGAAATTTGCCCCTCAGGCCCTCGAACCTGCTTGGATTACGGCTAGACAAATAGAGGCGGGGAGGAGAGCAATAACGCGACATGCCCGTCGAGGCGGGAAGTTGTGGATACGCATTTTTCCTGACAAACCAATCACCATGAGACCCGCTGAGACGCGGATGGGCTCGGGCAAGGGATCCCCGGAATACTGGGTATCCGCAATTAAACCAGGTCGAATAATTTATGAATTAAGTGGAGTATCGGGAGATGTAGCTGAAGCTGCTACGGCGATGGCTGCCCACAAAATGCCCGTACGTACTCGAATAGTAACTACTCTAGAATCGTGATACTTGTTAAAAAACAAAAAAGAAAGAAGTGATATTTCTAGTGACTGTGGGACATAGCACCTGTAACTAGCAGGAATGTTTTTTTCTTACACCCAGGAGATACAAGATAAAATTGATCTTCTATTTTTTTTTTTAGTAGTATTTTTGCCGGGGACAAGCATCTACGAAATACTCAACAAGTGACTTGGGGATAGTAGTGGTGACGGCGTTGGAACTATCTAAGGCGTCAATCACCCCGATTGTCACCAAAGTGAGTACGCTTTAGTAGTTATTAGTTAAGGCTAGTATCACCGGCACCAGTAAGTTGTCTCTCCCCCGGTGCTTTTACGGGTAGAACACACATTTATCATTCAAATATACATATATAACTAAATCTATTCTTTTTTCTCGATTACAAAATGATTCAAACTCAAAGTTATTCAGATGTAGCAGACAATAGCGGAGCCCGCAAATCAATGTGTATTCGCGTGCTAGGAACCGGCAACCGTAGATACGCAGATACGGGTGACACTATCATAGCCGTAGTCAAAGAAGCAATACCCAACATGTCTCTAAAAAGATCAGAAGTGGTTAGGGCAGTGGCAGTATGCACCCGTAAAGGGATAAAGCGATGTAATGGAATGATTCTTGGATTTGATGACAATGCGGCCGTTGTCGTCAACCAAGAAGGAAGCCCTAGAGGGACTAGGATCTTCGGCCCAGTAGCTAGAGAGTTGAGAGAATGTAATTTTGCCAGAATAGTCTCGTTAGCCCCCGAAGTGTTGCAGGAACCAATAAATGAGAAGGTTTGAAATCGTCAATTTCCGCTTTTTCAAACCTATATTTTTTACGAAATTTTTATCTAAAACTTAGAGTTGAGAAGTTGTCGAATTCACGTAAGTATCTAGATACGCAAAATTAAAAAAAAAAAAAGAAACGTGGAAAAAAAAGAGTTTGCTGGAAAGAAACAATAGATATGATAGGACTTCTTTTTTTCACTCCGCTCTAGTTTAATTTGAAAAGGACAAGAGGTTGGGAATCATTCTGGTATTAGTAACTACAACAACTACTGATTGATATTTCACGAATAATGATGCTATCTCCACCGCAGCTACTGCCATAAGAAATGCCAATACAAGAAGAAAAGCTATGATCAGGATACCTGCCACCAAAATGACTAAAAGCATTGTACAAATTTCATTAGAAGAGGGTTTTGTCAGAAGCGTCGCGGAACACAAAGAGAATAGAAAAGAGTTTCTAGATGTTAGCCTGAAATATTTTGGTAAGAAGAAAGAACCTTACATTGTAGCTATCAAGTGCATTAGCAAACCTGGTTTGAGAATCTATTCTGATCGTCGGGAAATTCCCAAAATATTGGGCGGTATGGGAATTGCAATTCCACCAACATCTTATGGACTTGTTACGGATCGGGAGGCTCGAGAAAAAAAAATCGGGGGGGAAATTCCATGTCACATTTGGTGATTCAGAAACTTCTTTTTTTCTGAACGAGTAGTCAGTTATTTCTAAAATGGCTATGTCTCGAAATAGATAGTAACGATCTTTTGAAAAAGAAAAAATCCGTGAATAATCTAGGAGGTTTACCTATTTTGAATGATGAATAAACAGAATCTTATTGACATGGAGGGTACAGTTACGGAATCGCTTCCCAATGCCATGTCTTGAGCGTGTCTGGATAATGGATGCCAAGTTTTGACTCACGTATCGGGAAAGATCTGACGCAATTACATAAGAATATTACCAGGAGATAGGGTGAGAGCCGAATTAAGTCCTTATGATCTTACCAAAGGATGCACAATCTACCGCCTCAGAAACAGGCATACGAGCAGCAGTCAGTAGACCTTGTTGCCGGTGTCACTATCTAGTAACTACCTGTTTATTCAAAATTCTTTCGTTTGACAAGAATAAAAACAAAAGAAAGGGAAACGCATGTCAAATCTATAAGTAGATTTACCCAATTAATTCAAGGTTATAGCTACGAAAATTCGTGCCTCCATTCGCAAAATATGTGAGAAATGTCGATCGATTCGTAGACGTGGACGAATCATGGTAATTCGTTGCAACCCGAAGCATAAGCAGAGACAAGGATAGCAAAAATACTTAGACGTGAAATCAAGCAGCAATTAGCCACAGCCTTTCAATATGAATAATCAATAAGCTATGTCAAATAATTCAAAAAAAATTCGTTCACGTAAAGGAAAGCGCGGAGTACAAAAGGGGGTTATTCATATCCAAGCAAGTTTTAATAATACCATCATTACTGTCACGGACGTTCGAGGATAAGTGGCTCTTTGGTGTTCCGCTGGCGCCTGTGGATTCAAAGGTACGCGCAAAAGCACACCATTTGCTGCCCAAGCTGCGGCGGAAAATGCCATTCGTGCGTCAATGGATCGGGGTATGAAACAGGCAGAAGTTATGATGAGTGGCCCCGGTCCGGGAAGAGACACCGCTTTACGGGCTATTCGCCGAAGCGGCATAATCCTCAGTTTTGTACGTGATGTGACCCCCATGCCATATAATGGGTGTAGACCTCCCAGAAAAAGACGTGTCTAACTAGTGTAGTGGTTAATTGTATCAAAACTAAAAAGGGATTTTTTTATGCTCAGGGATGAAACATCGACCTCTACCCAGGTAATTCAATGGAAGTGTGTTGAATCGAAGACAGAAAGTAAGCGTCTTCATTACGGTCGTTTCGTCGTATCTCCCTTCAAGAGAGGCCAAGTCAGTACTGTGGGAATTGCCATGCGTAGAGCCTCGCCAGAAGAGGTTGAGGGGACGAGCATAACATGGGCGAGATTTCACGGAGTTGTACACGAGTATTCTACAACAACGGGTATTTAAGAGACAATACATGATGTTTTAGTTAATCTAAAGGAAATTGCACCTAAGAGTGATTCCAGTGATATTCAGGAAGCAGTTTCATCCGTAACTGGTCCCAAAAAAGTCACTGCGGGTGATACATCATTACCACCCTCCGTCGAAACGATTGACGATTCGCAATATGTAGTTACTATTACTCAACCAATATCTGTAAATATTGAATTAAAAATTGAAAAAGATTGTGGATATCGCATAGAAAATTCACATGGATATGCAAGTGGAGAATTTCCCGTCGATGCCGTATCTATGCCTGTTCGAAACGTAAATTATAGCGTTCATCTCTTTGGAAGTGGTAAAGCGATGCGAGAAACATTATTTATTGAAGTATGGACAAATGGCAGTCTGACCCCGGACGAAGCTATCCGCAAGGCTTCTAAAAAACTTATAGACTTATCAACTCCTTTTTTGCATGTGAAGTGTGAAGACGTCTCTTACTTCGGGGATAATCAAGATTTTTCCGCTTCGACGGGATCACCTTCACGTTTTGATGATGTCAGTGAACTAGAGGGAAATATTTCTAAAAATACATTTATTGACCAACTAGAATTACCCGCCAGAGCCTCTAATTGCCTCAAAAGGGCTGAAATACATACAATTTCTGACTTGCTTAATTATAGCCGAGAGGACTTATCAAAAATAAGAAGTTTTGGGCAAAAATCCGTGGATCAGGTGTCAAAAGCTTCGTGGGAACGTTTCGCTACAGAACTCCCAACAAGAAACTACGTGGCGATTAGTGGGAACAAGCAGTAAAAGCTAAATTAGTTCTTGTATATTATGCTTTTTTCCACAGAGATTTTGGAAAAAGAAAAGCATAAACAATTAGACAGTAAGCAGTTGCGACGTAAAGAAAAGCAAAGGGAATAGGTCAAGCAAAACTCAAAAATTCAAGTTTGACTTTTCACTTATTTGGCGCAAAGAAGTAAAAATCGATTACCTAAAAAATTTGATAATTTTGATTCAAAAGGGAATAGGTCTAGGGAAGTCTTGCTCCATGGCGATTATTCCCTAGACTAGATCTGAATAAGACTAGATCTAACTATTTTTGGGGTTCGTAAGGGAGCAGTGAGTACTAGAATAGCCCCGAAGTTAAAGATCCGTCAATGGGTAAAGTTGCTCCAATACCTGACCAAACAGCAACCGCGGTGCCAATTGCAAAGACTGTTGTGGCTACTGGTCGCCGAAACGGATTCTGAAATTTATTGACATTTTCGAGGAAGGGAACGGTCAACAAACCTGCGGGTACTGACGCCATTGAAAGAACACCTAATAGTTTATTGGGCACTGTGCGAAGTATTTGAAATACAGGAAAGAAATACCACTCAGGTAATATTTCCAAAGGAGTTGCAAACGGATTCGCCGGTTCACCAATCATTGATGGTTCCAAAACAGCCAAACCCACGGTACATGCGATGGTTCCCAAAATCACTACAGGAGATATATATGAGAGATCATTGGGCCAAGCGGGTTCTCCGTAGTAGTTATGTCCCATACCCTTAGCTAATTTCGCTCTCGAAACAGGATCGTTCAGGTCAGGTTTTTTTGTTGTCGGGATGGACCCCTCACTCCCCCATAAGAATCGAACGTGGGAATTTCTTCTCATACGGCTCGAGCATATATCTAGTTGTTTCATCTCGCAAGAGCTGGTGAGCAAAGAAAGGACGGACGCGGAAAGTAGTTATTCCTCGGCGTGGCTTCTTACCCGAATCAGCTTAAAAATTTTGAAATAAAGCTTCGCGGATTATCTCATATCCCACATATAACGTATCGCATCATTGCCAAGTTGCGCAAGATACTCGCGAACTACGATCTGTATGGGATCTTAACTTGTTACGACTTCGGCTACATATCTCTTTAGATCGGTTTTTTACCCCAGCGGCTATTTTTGCAAACAATTAGTATCTGATGCAAAAGAAATGTATGCATCGTCTTAAAAACCGTATGGTTAAAAACTTCACAAAATCTCAATTGGACATAGATAGGGTTTGATGAGGCCTTTCAAGGTTTTTAGTTCGATCATGGGAAAAATTCTCCAAACAACTTTCTTAGTTCGAGAAAGATGTTTCCACATCCAAGTTTCGATTCTTAATCCTAAAGAAAGGTCGGAAAAGAGACACATCTTTGATTGCAGCAGTATCCAATTTGGCATCTGCGTAGCCTACACGCTTTGGGACAAGTCACACACTCCCATAATCCAAATTTTTTCCTTAACGCTTCGATTTTGTTATCCCGGTAGTCCGGTACAATAACTTAATCCGCCGGATAACTTTTCATCTGTTTTAATGGTAAGTTTTAGCGGCAACGGAACAAGAACCTCTTAAAAAACTAGAGATTGAGGTCTTCTATTGATACAAAGGCGGGGATTTTTAATCCCTAATTTAGGGAGGATAAATTGTGAAGGACCCGAAATACCTTGTTTACGGATCATTGAGAAATGCATCAGCGTAAAAACAGCAGTAAGAAGCGGCAAGACGAAAGTGTGTAAACTGTAAAAACGAGTTAATGTGGATTGGCCGACACTGACACTTCCTCGTGATAACTCTACTAATGAAGATCCTATCAAGGGAATAGCTTCAGGTACGCCCGTTACGATTTTAACGGCCCAATAACCAATTTGATCCCAGGGTAAAGAATATCCAGTTACACCGAAAGACACAGTTGATACAGCTAGAATCACCCCAGTAACCCAAGTCAATTCGCGAGGTTTCTTGAATCCCCCTGTGAGATAGACACGAAATACGTGCAGAATCATCATTAATACCGTCATACTTGCTGACCACCGATGAACAGAACGAATAAGCCAACCAAAATTAACTTCAGTCATTGTATATTGAACCGAAGAAAAAGCTTCTGTAACAGTCGGACGATGATAGGAGGTCGTAGCGAAACCGGTGGCTACCTGAACCAAGAAGCAGGTCAACGTGATTCCCCCCAAGCAATAAAATATGTTCACATGCGGAGGGACGTATTTGCTAGTAATATCATCAGCAATTGCCTGAATTTCGAGACGCTCCTCGAACCAATCATATACCTTAGTGAGATAGGTAAGCCTTTTCAACTCCCTCTTCGTGAACTGTACATGAGACTTTTTTCTCAAACAGCTTAAGCAAAAGTTTTTGGGCACTTTCCATTCCATTAGTAGTTACTGGAGAGAGTGAGAAGAGAGAGACGTCAAACCCTCGATACCACTTTGTTCTTTAATGAAGGAAGCGGTGACTCAGCTCCGAAAAACTCGGAAATACATTTTGCTTCGATCTCATGTTAGCTTTTAATTTTGATTCAGGAACAATAGAACTAGCGTCTTGGGAAATCTCTTCATCTTATCGACGTATCTACCCCTAAAAAATGGGATATACAGGTGAATAGAGGTTACCTCGTTCCGATCCGATTGTTTAAACATCCACGAAACCTTAGATTTCTACTATATCTCGATAAATCTTTTTATTGGTAGGTAGGAAGACCGGATGGGCAGCAGCTCCTCCATCACCCTGCGGGTATATGAAGCGAGGCACACCCTGTCTGATCTTTTTTTACTTCCATAGTCTAATAAACGACTAATTAAAAAAATATTTCATTGATAGTTTTTTGGTCAAGCACCGAGTCAATGATATGAAGTACCAATTTCGTTACGAAATTTAAATGATAGATTGTGCAAATTAATCGTAGTTTAAGCTTTATCACTAAATATTCATTTCTCGCGTTTCGGGTGCTAATCACTCGATTGCTACCTGGCGAGACACCACTAATAAAAGAACATTTGTTAAAAGAAAAGAGTCTTTATTTGTTGAACCGGATTAGTTGCGACGAATCACACACCCGTATTGTCAAAACATTTGAAGAAATATTTACGCGATTTAACTACCTCTCTAATTTCCGGTGAAATATCTATTTATGAACCCCCAGCTGTTGCTGCTGCATCAGCGGGGTTCGAGGCCTTTCTACCAACTAATCGGAAGGCCATCCAATAAAACGGATGAGTTGTAAATTTCCAGAATAGTAACTAAGAATACTGCAAATAAAGCCATGGAAAATCCCATCAGGGGAGTAGTTCCCCAACCGGGAGCAACCTTTCCATATTCCGAGTTGAGTGGTTTCAAAACCATTCCCAATAAGCTGATTCTGGGTTTGCCTCTGGGAGTATCATCAATAACTTTCGTAGCCGTAGAGCCTGCTCAATTGATTGAAATTTGCTGACTTTGTATACTACTATACTGAGTAGGAACTAATATTTCTTGGGTTACATGGCAACGGAAACCGCAACTTTGGTCGCTATCTCTATATCCCGTTCACTTGTTAGCCTCACCGGTTACACCTTGTACACCGCTTTCGGTCAACCCTCCAGAGAACTCAGAGACCCTTTTGAGGAACATGAAGATTAGTCGGACTGGGAGACCTCCCGAAAATTGAAAGGGAAGGTCTCTGATCAATTTCATTTGCCTCATAATTTTCATAATTTTGAGGATGCAACAAAATCTGTTTATTTAGTAAGAATAAATTTTTTTTTTTATTTTCCTTTGTTAGGTACTTTGGGGGGTTCTCGAAAGAAAATGGCGAAAGATATTATACCCGAAGTGGCTACCGGCAAAAATGTATAAACCAGTGCTTCCATGGATTGGACCGTTAATTGGTATTTTAAAAATATCTTTCATACTAATTGGATTGGAGGAGGCTTCATAACTCCTTCAATTTTTCTTTTTTTGGCTTGACTTCCAAATATTCAAAAGTATTCAACGGAATTGATCTATTGATTTTTGGCAAAACAATTCCATGTTGTTGATCCAGGCAATATTGATAACTGAAGTCGAAGGAGAATCCCACGTTTCAATTTCAATAGGATAAATAAGAAAAACCTCTCGAACGGCTTGTCTTTTGGTACTTGGATCCCCTAACTTCTGGAATGCCCCGAATTCGACTTGGGCGTCCAAATCGGGATCGATACCAGCAAAAACATCTCTGAATAAGGTTCTTGCACCGTGCCAAATGTGACCGAAAAAGAAAATGAGAGCAAACGTGGCGTGACCGAAAGTGAACCAACCCCGTGGGCTACTTCTAAACACACCGTCCGATTTCAAAGTGGCGCGATCAAATTCAAAGATCTCACCTAATTGGGCCCGCCTAGCATATTTCTTCACCGTGGCAGGGTCACTGAAACTAGCGCCATCTAACTCACCACCGAAGAACTCTACGGTTACACCCACCTGCTCAACACTGTATTTTGATTCTGCTCGCCTGAACGGTACATCAGCTCTTACAATGCCTTCGCCATCTACCAACACTACCGGAAATGTTTCGAAAAAGGTCGGCATACGGCGTACAAATAGTTCGTGCCCTTCCCTATCTTTGAAGACAGCGTGACCTAACCAACCAACAGCTATCCCGTCGCCATTGTCCATTGCACCTGCCCTAAACAACCCACCCTTGGCGGGGTTATTACCGATATAGTCGTAGAAAGCCAATTTTTCCGGAATCTTAGACCAAGCTTGAGATAGACTCAAATTTTCGGCTTCACCTAATCGTATTCGTTTCTCTATCTCTTGTTGAAAGTACCCCTGATCCCACTGGTAACGAGTGGGGCCAAACAGTTCGATCGGAGTTGCGGCAGAGCCGTACCACATGGTTCCGGAAACCACGAAAGCGGCAAAAAAGACGGCAGCGATACTGCTAGACGACACGGTTTCAACATTCCCCATACGTAGAGCCTTGTACAAACGTTGGGGAGGACGAACGCTTAGGTGGAACAAGCCGGCTAGTATACCTAAAACCCCTGCCGCTATGTGATGCGAGGCTATTCCGCCCGGGACGAATGGGTCAAAACCTTCAGCCCCCCAAGCGGGATCTACGGGTTCTACTTTTCCAGTTAATCCGTAGGGATCTGATACCCAAATGCCGGGACCAAACAAACCCGTTACGTGAAATGCTCCAAATGCAAAACAAAGTACTCCTGAAAGAAATAAGTGAATTCCAAATATTTTGGGTAAATCTAGGGATGGTTTTCCCGTGCGATCGTCACGAAACAGATCCAGGTCCCAATAGACCCAGTGCCGGATAGCAGCTAGAAACAACAAACCAGATAGTATGATATGAGCTGCGGCTACACCCTCGTAACTCCAGATACCCGCATCAGTTGCAGTATCTCCGGTGATGCTCCAACCCCCCCACGATTTTGTTACCCCAATGCGAGTCATAAATGGAATGACAAACATACCCTGTCTCCACATCGGGTCGAGAACGGGATCGGATGGGTCAAATACAGCTAGTTCATATGAAGCCATTGAACCCGCCCAGCCAGAGACCAAAGCAGTATGCATGAGATGCACAGAAATCAGACGACCGGGATCATTTAATACGACAGTGTGAACGCGATACCGAGGCAAACCCGTGAGAAACCCCTTTCTTGGATATTGGAGATGAATGACCATCACGTAACTTTCTTGCAATGTAGGCTTGCATTAAAAAGAAACAAAATAGAAGTTATTGCATGGAATACCTAAATCAATATTCTGGTTCGTGATTAGAGCCGCATACGGGAGGGGGAACGAATGGCAGGCGCCTCCCCTCCAACGAGAAACCTTTTTTAATCGTTTCACCTACTTGTTTGTACAAAACACGTAGTTGTGTAAAACAAGGCAGTAGTTTTTCTTTCAGATAACGCGTGAAGGCATGGATATTTTAGCATCTAAGTTCTTTATATAACAATGTAGAGATTGGTCCCATCAGAATCTATTAATATCTGCAAAAATTAGGAGTTCTGGCCACCCACGCCCGCCGTCTCCATCAAGCATGTTATAATATGATGGAAGCTCTTTTTGGTTCAACTTCTACGTCCCCGATTTGGAGATAACCATATCATCTTTCATTAATTTCTACATGCCAATTGGTGTTCCAAAGGTGCCCTTTCGTCTCCCTGGGGAAGAGGATGCGGTTCGGGTTGACGCATAGTGCGACTCGTCAGGTATGTCGAGCCAAGTGGAACCCGTTTCCATCATCTCTTATCTGATCGATTTGTCTCTATCTCGCTTAAAATTGACTAATCCATCAGTGGTCGAATGCGTGAGAAGAATCTGCGGATAGATTTGTTAGTCATCGGAATCCATGGCTAGTTAGAATGAACAGATCGTTTAGGCTCCGGTCACTCGGTCCCGAAGACCGGTCGTAGCAAGAATGACTACGAAATAGGAACCAGAACAGAAATGAATCTAACTAGATTCATTTCTTTTAGTACATAATCGGTGGGAATAGATACAGGGAAGTTAAAACTACTTGTTCTGTATGTGCAAGTGGTGGTCGGAACCCCCCTCCCCACCCCCCGGGGTAGAAGATGAACCTAAAGACTCTTCGCATCAGAGGGACTCGATTAGGAACAGAAATGGACCGGTTAGAGGGAAGAGTTAGCACACCACACGCTGCGGGTTCACTGATCGCCGGTTACGATGCGGTTCAGGATGTGCAAAGAAGGGGCTAGACAAACTTGAACCAAAAATGGGATATGTCTAATCCGGGTAAGATCAAAAACATAAGATGAAAAAGAGAAACGAAAAGTTTTTGTTTTTTTTTTCTTCTTCCACCCCTTTCATGTAAAAGCCACCAGAGCCGTATGTATCTAACGATACCTATACGGTTCCAGAGGGGGGGGCGGAGATCGCATAAACCTATCTCGATCAACCGGCTTTATCGTGAGAGACTTCTTTTTTTGGGTCAACAAGTCGATGATGAGATTGCTAATCAACTTATCGGTATTATGATGTATCTCAATGGAGAAGACCAGGCCAAAGATATGTACTTGTATGCAAACTCCCCCGGTGGGGCGGTATTAGCCGGAATATCTGCTTATGACGCGATGCAATTTGTCGTACCAGATGTACATACTATTTGCATGGGATTAGCTGCTTCAATGGGATCTTCCATATTGGCTGGAGGAGAAATTACCAGACGCATAGCACTACCTCACGCTTGGCGCCAATGATTTGTATGGATTAAAACTTTGCCTTCGCCTAGTTGAGGTAACAATAGCATGGCAATCAGTACTTGGTGATTCTTCCCACGCACATCAAGAAATGAAATAGTGAGGCGCTGAGAGGATAAAACGAATCAAAAAAGACTTTTTTGACTTGTGGTAGACCCGCCGTCGATCAGCATCAATCTATCTTAGCGTCATAAGTTGTATGAAATCTCGAATCTACACAATTTCTTGAAATCCATTTGTTTTGTCAATCAAAATCAAGTTTTTGAGGAGTTGAACGATGTCGATTCCGTTGTCCATCGAGAATATACATAGCAAACTCTGGGATCGCCGGCGCTACGAAGCGACGGAACCATCATAGTACGTTTAAAAGAAAGGATGGTATAACCTCGTACTATCTTTCCTGTACCTAGTATTCCAAAAAGGAAGGGGTGATAACGAAGTAAAAAGGCTTTCCGATGCAAAGAGTTAATGCTTAAATACTAAATTGAACAGGCTTAATTTAATCAGCCCATAAAATATATAGCCGTATGCAAAAACGTTTGCTTGTACGGTTGCACTTAGCTAAAGTCATCTAATCAGGGTAATGATTCATCAACCCGCTAGTTCGTATTATGATGGACAAGCAGGAGAATGTGTCATGGAGGCAGAAGAAGCATCAAAACTCCGAGATTGTACAACCAAAGTCTATGCCCAAAGAACCGGCAAACCTTTGTGGGTAATTCCCGAAGACATGGAGAGAGATGTCTTTCTATCAGCAGAAGAAGCCCAGGATTATGGTGTTGCGGATCCTGCGGCGTTAGAAAACGCTTCGGGTAGCAGATTCGCCGAGTAGGTAGTAATCGAGACTTGCAGGTAAACGGCTCCTGTTCAAAAATTTTCTTTTTTGTAGTTTCATTTTTGTTCGTCCAGGTGACTGCTGCCCCACCCACCTCTTCATGAGTTAAATAAAAGAATCTTGTAAATATTGATTATTGGGTATCGGGATATGGCGATTTTTTACAAATGGTTGAAAATATTTTGGACCGAATACACTTTCTGCGTCTTTAAACGTGCCAACGAATCAGCAACTTATTAGAAAAGCGAGACAACGATTGGGGAGTGGAACGAAATCCCCTGCTCTTCGGGGATGCCCCCAGCGGCGAGGAGTGTGTACTAGGGTGTATGTGTGACTTGTTCGGGTCGGAAACCTAAGATATTAGGGGATTGATGCTGCAGGATTATTGCCCAACCAAAATAGGGATAAATCCATAATCCATCTCTTTCGATAAGAAATAGAAATTCGTGGCTAGAGTCGGTGCAAACCCGATCATTTTGATTTGGGACGAGAAAAACCAATCGATGATAATAAAGTTGAGTTATTAAGCGAAGCCTAGCTGGTGGTATCAACTTTTATACCTCTTTTGCTAATTTCGTTGCGGTGGCAACAACCACGGGTCAGCTGTTTCGCCAACCTCCGGCATAAAATACCGTTACTATACAGATAATTCCTTTCACAACAAATAAAATATGGAAGCGAAAAAGCCCACATTAAAGGGCTGAGTTAGACATTGGGGATCGTGCGACCCGCCAACAGCAATTTTGCTTTCCTTATCCTAGGAAAATCCCAGGCTCCGGTATATAGGGGGGACCCGGCTGCCAGAAGAAATCTACCACGGAAACATTGGAATCCGTAACGTTTCCGATACAACGTACCACTCATTGATGGATAAATAAAAATGAAGGGGGTTTCCAATCCGGAGTATTTACGGGGGGGAAAGTCGGACTAGCAAAAGCCGCCGGAATCTCTATTTACAACACTAGATAAAAAAAAAAAGAGAGAGAATTTGTGGTAACTAATTGATTTCCCGAGAATTAGGAAAAAGCTACCTACCATCTTTCAAAAATTGATAGGAGTCGTGTGTCACCGCACGTAATGTCACTAAAATATAAATCTATGGTTAGGATCCTAATTACTTCGGGGGGTATACTCCAATATAATACAGTCTATGTATTTTTAGACATCGATATTTATGGATGAAAAATAGTGAAGCGGAACTATCTAAGGGAGTAGCAGAGCTTAATAATAAATAGACTTTTTAAATGAAAATATAATTTTCTGTGAGGCTATACGTGTAACGACCAGAGTAAAACGAGGATCCGTGGCTCGGAAGTATCGCAAAGAAATTCCAAATTCTGCATCTGGGTTTCGAGGGGCTCATTCGAGATTATTCGGAGCAGCAAATCAGCAAGAAACCAAGGCATTAGCTTGTGCTTATGTAGATAGAAACAACCGAAAGAGGAAATTCCGCCGTCTGTGGATTGCTCGAATCAATGCAGCAGCACGAAGAAATGGAATTACATACAGTTCGACGATTCACAATTTGTATGAGAATCAAGTTTTTCCGAATTGCAAGACACTTGCACAAGTAGCTACCCCAGATGCTTACTGCTCCTCTAGGCTCATAAGACAAATTAATGATAAGAAAGATTGATGTGCGGTGGTAAGCCTCTCCGGATCGTTTTTAACGGAGAGGCAAGAAATGAGTAACAGGTCAAATTGCAGATTTAGCATAGGGAACAAAAGGCAAAAAAAGGAGAACTAAGCGGAAGGACAGACTATCTCAGAGACATCAGTTTGACTCAACTTAAATGGATTCAATCAAATTTGTTTCGCAGGATATTTTTAGTTGTCAAATTCAAAAATTCTCCAGAACTCAATTTCCTAGAATGATCTAATTTTCGTTATTTGAAAAAGGCAGCGAAGCCAAAATACGGGCTCTCTTTATAGCGGTAGCTACTGAACGCTGCTGCTTCGAGGTCAATCTATTCATCCGTCTCGATAGTATTCTTCCCTGCTCACTCACGAATCGACGAAGTAGGCTCGTATTTTTGTAATCAACAGTCTCATCGGAGCGAATAGACGGTGAGCGTCTACGGGAAGATCGTTTAGATTTATTCATGATATTTCTCTTTTGTGACTACCAACACATGTTAATATTGAGTACTTACAAATCAATCAAAAATAGTTTTTTATTATTTTTTTAATTCTTTGTGGTTAGTATGCTTTTGGCAACAGAAGCGATACTTCTTTGACTCCAACCGAGTAGGTGTGTTACGGCGATTCTTACGCGTAGTGTATCGAGAAATACCCGTGGATTTAGCACCAGTCTCTTTCCCAGTACAGCTTGTACATTCCAAAGCAATGGTTACTCTTGCATCTCTACTTTTGGCCATAAAGTCAATTGCCCCATAATAAGTTTTTTTTTTGAGGGGGGCCGCAGGTAGGTCCAAAAGAAGGGGACTACTCGCGAAGTTTCAACCAATAAAATTTGGGATTTAGCCGCTCCCATCGATGACTCAATTAATTATGCCTTGCGTCACAAAGTGTAGATTTCTCCGATTTGTCTCCTTTATCTGATCTTTGGGTCAAAAAAAGGGAAATAATAAAGCGTCTGGAAAAAAACGATTTGTTTCTATTAGTGAACCAGCCAACAAACCAAACCATATTGTAGCTACGACAGGGGCCGTAGAAAGGTGAACTTTCACGTGTTGCATCAGAATCCTCCTTCTCTTTTAAATTTCTATTTCCCTACCTCTTCGCCTCTATTCCCCTTCCAATTTTTTTTAACTTATCTCTAAAAGTGATTATTCACTAGGTTGAAATAAATTCTCTCAAAAAGAGAAATTGGTAATTCTTGAATGCTTGGCATTGTCCGCAACACCCGCAGCATCGATGAGGAGCAATAAGAAAAAAACTAAGAATTGAACGGAATAGTAGGAGGCAGCGACTCTTCGAAGAGAAATATATTTTTGTTTCACCGGTAGACAGTATCTATAACTATTGGTTACAATCAATTGGATCAACTAACATCGGATCGATAATATGAATCACAAACCAAAATTAGTAGGGATGTAACGCAGCTCGGTAGCGTGTTTGTTTTGGGTACAAAATGTCGCAGGTTCAAATCCCGTCATCCCTATTCTGATCTGTGCACCAAGCATGGGGGATTAGACCTATTACCTCATTCGAGTGATTTCTGTGTTTCTCTTCTTTTGGAGAAAGAAGAGAAACATTAGTTTAGCTTCCCTCCCACATAGTGGGGGGGGGGGGCTGCCCATTTTATGCCTCGAGGGTAAAAGTGACTCCGACAAAAAAGAGGCGCCCTTAGTTCAGTCCGGTAGAACGCGGGTCTCCAAAACCCGATGTCGTAGGTTCGAATCCTGCAGGGCGTGTCTATTACCACCTACCCAAAGAGTACTATAAGGAATACGCACCAGATATGAAACATGAAGGCAACTGTTCTGTTGTGTTGCTGCTGCCGCCGAAATAGCTCCTTACGACTGTTTCTCGGGTAAAAAGGATGTTCAGACGAATTTCAGATAAAGTGGGATAAGGGAGGAAAAGAAAAAGGGTTTTTCAGGTAGATAGCTTTCTTTTCCCCCAAATCAACGTCTTTTTTAAGATATGATATTTATTAAATTTTATCGAATATCTAGTTGATCGCCACGTCGATATTGTGGGTATGCAGTTACAAATGATCCAGCTAGGGTTATTGGAATCGAACCTGACACAATTCCAGATAGTAATGCCTCAACCATTCCTGTTTGTAGATATCTGATGCGAATACTTACCAAAGTATATTTATACGTCAACTAATAATAAGTAATTGATAAGTACGACGGATTAATAAGCGGCGGCTAAGCCTCCCTTTTTTGTCTCTCTCCTCTTTTTTCTAGATGATAACGCTAAGTTGCAGAATCTGAATCTTGTTCAATCCGATAAATGAAGCTAGGGTTGAAGTTGGTACAGACGTCAAAAAGGCGAAGTAGCTTAATAGAGTGAGCATAAATTTGAATACCAAATTATCTGATAGATGGATTAGTATACGACTTTCTCGAGTAGTTTATCACCCGAAGTTGCTTAATCAAAGTTGTTTACTCGAATTTTCTAAATCAGAATTGATTAGTACTATTTATTGGGTCATCTAAACCCATCAATTTACAGTGCACTCACGCCTTACTAAACAACTTTCTGAGCTGGGCACTACATAGTACTTTCCCACCGTTCATTGATCGGCTGAAAATCGATGAAGCAGTCTTTCCCTCCTTTGGGAACTAATCCCGCTTTTGGGGTGGCTATTCCGTCAGCCCAATCCAATATGGTTATGTCTAGGTGAAATTAGTAATCACCCGCACGCGTCGGGATCAGCAGTGGACGCGGACTAAGAAGCAGGGCGAGAGAATTAATTCCCCGCGCCCACAAACTTATCGTACGACGTTGAGAGGCGGCTAGTACTCTCTAATCCGTTTAGTTCACATGTGGTGTAGGCAACTACGCATTAAAAATCCGGGGAGTCTTGAACACCCCCACTCGTTAGGAACGAGTAACCTTGCCGCATCGGAGGTGAGGTAGCTATACTGACCCAGTATATTTTGGATATACCCTGGGTATAATAGTGACAACCTAATTAAGATCAAGTCTCGTTCGAGGAGGTTTGCTGGTGGATTCCACATATTCCACCCCCTTTACTCTTTTTTATTCGAGAAACAATCCTTTTTAGTATTACAAGATAGATACGGAGTTGAACATGTCTGGGAATACAGGAGAACGTCCCTTTGCCGACATTATTACTAGTATTTGATACTGGGTCATCCATAGCATTACTATACCCTCCCCGTTTATTGCAGGTTGGCCGTTTGTCAGTACAGGTTTAGCTTACGATGTTTCCGGAAGCCCCCGTCCAAACGAATATTTTTCAGAGAACCGACAAGAAGTTCCATTAATAACTGGTCGCTTCGATTCGCTGGAACAGGTTGATGCATTCACCAAACCCCTTTAGGAGAAACCAATGGCTTTAGATAAAACTTATCCAATTTTCACTGTTAGATGGTTAGCCGTTCACGGCTTAGCTGTACCTACGGTTTTCTTCTTAGGTTCCATATCAGCTATGCAATTCATTCAAAGATAGTTTTTAGTGAGCCCTGAATCTATGACACAACCGAATCCAAATAAACAGAGTGTAGAATTGAATCGTACAAGCCTTTATCGGGGACTACTACTGATTTTCGTACTTGCCGTTTCATCTTCTAATTACTTTTTTAATTAGAAACTAAAAAGAATTGCCTGAAGAGGATCAAGATCCTAATTATTTGTGACTGTTCATGTCTCCAGTCGCGACCGGGTGGTGATGAAGCCAAAAAAGTAGGGGGAAGGAGGTGGGGCAGATGACGAATACCACTGGAAGGATTCCCTTGTGGTTGATAGGTACTGTAGCCGGTACACTTGTGATAGGTCCGTCGAGCATATTCTCTTACGGAGCTTACTCGGGGTTAGGGTCATCTCTTCGACAACAACTGCTGTTTGATAATGATTAATCGATGAGCGCCTCTTCTCGTTTCACTTGCGAGCAAGACAAATCAATCGATAAATTTGCGCCGAATTTTACAAGCGAAGTTTTCGGTTTTTTCTTCTCTTTTACCCAAATAAGGAGAAGAAAAAAGGGTTCGATTTAATACGTATCTATATCTATTTATCTAGATAGAAACAAATTAGTGATATGTTATTATGGTCGACTTGTCGACCGGGCCGGGCATATGACTCGCCTTTAGTGGTATTAGATCTTTACGACGCACTTCTTTTCTTCAGTAAACGGGTCGATCGATTCTTTTCCAAGGAATCGGTCGAGGTTGAACGGGGCGGGAGATAACCATGAACGGATGATTTTTAATAACCTGCTACAACTGCATAATAAAAAAAAAGAAAGGAATAGAATTCTATCGGAGTTTCAGGGAGCCACTTCAGTCCAGGAAAGAAAACTTAATAAGATCACGCAATATCTTTTTGAATACGAGCTGGGTCCCAACAAACTAAAAAATGATATCTTTCTTCTATTTTTTACTAGTAGTAATACTCCCAACGAATCCAAAATTTTAGTCTACCCACCCCTTATACAATACCTAACCTCATCGTTTTATCTTGTGTTCCCTAGCCCAGACTTGCTTGATGGAGTCGAGTTACGAGACTGAGCAGGTAAAAAGTCAATTGCGCCCCAGAAGAAATGTCCATAAGATTCATGGTGTTGATAGTGTCGATGCCATTGACACCATCAACAGGAGCAAGGTCGACGCAATCGGCGCTTCCGACTCAACAAGGCTACCAAGCATAGCCGTCCGCCCCCGTGCGACTATGAAATCAAATTGCAGAACCGCCGCCCCATTTTTTGCTTCGACGCGTGCGGCCCACCGCCAGTCTCTCGCACCTCGCATCGGAACCATCGACTAAAAAAAGGAGAAATGGGTATTTCTTTTCCTACACCCAATGATCAATTGGGTTATTTAGCAACGGGAACGTCAACAAAAAAAGCGAGTAGGTAATCGAAAATTCATTTCTGCCAACTGGACTTTTTCAAACTGTTTCTTCTTAAGCACAAGGAAGATCTGTGCCAAAGCAACCGATGCAAAAAAAACTAGGAGACCTTGAATACGCAACGGGTCTTGGAGCACGATTTCTGCTTCTCCCTGACCGAACCCACCAACGTTGGGGTTATTAGTCAATGGCTGATCGACTTTAACAGACTCACCTTCTGAAACGATGAGTTCGGGACCGGGGGGGATGGTATCAGTTGCTTCACGACCTTCGAATGATTCTTCGATAGTAACTTCGTATCCACCTTTTCCCTCTTTACGGACAACCTTCTTTATTTTTCCCGTTACTGAAGCGGTATATACCGTGTTGTTGCTTCTACTCCCATCCGGATAAATTTGTCCCCTGCCTCTGTTACCTCCGACATAAATGGGGTATTTCGAGAAGTGCGCTTCTTTATTAGTACCGGGGTCTGGTGAGAGAATGGGAAATACAATTTCGCTGTATAATTTGCCTGGCACTGGGCCTATCACGATTATATTTTCTTTGCCGGGACGGTAGCTCTGAAACGATAATTTTCCCAATTTTTCCTTTATTTCAATTGGGATGCGATTAGAAGGAGCTAATTCAAATCCTTCGGGTAGAATGAGGACAGCGCCAACATTAAGCCCCCCCTTCTTTCCATTTGCAAGTACTTATTTTATCTACGTATCATAGGGAATCTTAACAACTGCTTCGAATACAGTATCGGGAAGAACCGATTGTGGGGCCTCGATATCCACAGGTTTCTTAGCTAAGTGGCAATTGGCACATACAATACGCCCTGTAGCTTCTCGTGGATTCTCGTAATTCTGTTGCGCAAGAATCGGATATGCATTTGATACAGATGGACAGCTTAACTCACCAAAACTGATCGATACTGCAAGTGACAGAATCCACCATATTTTCATCCAGTTTTTTTTAATTCTTCTCTGCATAGATTGATGATTAGTCTCAAGTCTTTGTACAAACGGGTCGTTTTTCGACGCCGCGCAATATCAGGTAATCTCTTCTTATTCCAATTCTTTCTTTTTCCCTTGTATCTTCCATTTGGCTCAATATTAGCGGATGGTCAACAAGAGGGGGGGGGAGGAAGGGTTGCAAATCCGAATTCAGGAACGGGTCTAGCCCGCTAAATGAAAATTCGGAAGAGTGATTATCATTCACTCATTGTGTGATAAGTCGCTACAATCGAGGGAGATGTGCGATTCAAGTGACGAAAAATCCAGTACTTAGATACCGTATCTAAAATAACCGGAAAGGTTGAAACGAAGCAGGAAATTACATATTTGTTGGGAATCAGCCCAAAATGTTCAAAAAAAGAGCCTATGAGTATTTCCCAACCATGGGGCGAGTGGAACCCAACACATAAATCAGTTAGTGAAAGAATGGAAAACGCTTTCATTGTGTCACTCAAACTATAAAATAACTCCTGAATCCGAGAATTTGAAACCGCAAGTCTCTTTCGACCGATTAGAAACGAGAAAACTGGGATGGCGATGCCAATTACATCGGTTACTAGCTGTAACAATAACTGAATATTCGGCTCATTATACATTATTGCCAATCGAATAGTCTCGTTATATACATTCGCATCATAATTTTGCAATTGCGTATCTGCAAAATTTCCAGTCGCATCATCTAACCAAAGTAATGCTTCTACTTTTCGGAGCTGCCTCAGAGCCTTTTCCTCTTGGAGGGTATTGATAAACACCTGGGTCTGAGGAGTGTCCCACCAATTTCTAATCCAGGGTTCTAGAAACCAATTTCTGAGGCCGACTGGAATCGTGAGGGAGGGAAGCAGGAAATACCCAACGTATTGAAGGGAAACTAATGCCTGGTTCTTGGCCAAGTCAAAGTCGTTACGTACAAATACACTTGATTGATTTGTCAATTCCGCCTTGAACCTGGATATGGTGCGAGTTACAGACCGAGGCACCAAACTAATTGACTCATAGGTCGCTGGACTGTCGCGGAAATCCACGGATTCGCTACTAAATGATTCTTCAATCAAATTTTTGATAGTTTGGAGCGAGAAGAAGTTTATAGAAAAACGTGTTCCCCGAGTATCAAACGCATTTGAAGTTGCTTCAATCCGAACTAATTTCCTATTCATCTTTTCTACATTACTCAACTTGTAAAGGACGCGCCCCTTTGCAAAAGCGAAATCCTCTTCCGGTTTATCTTCTGAGAAACCACCGACTTTTCCCTGTTTATTGACCGTTTCGCCATTCGTGTAAGAATTCTGGCGAGACCTTAAAGATATCTCTCGGAAAAGCGAAGTATCTAAAAGATTAGGCGGAAGCGTATTTAAATAATTTTCTGTCGAAGGTTTGTTTGTGCAATAGGGGTGAGCCCAATGGCGCCTAGTTGGAAACAGCCCAAGGAACTTCGTTCCGAAGAGAAGCCTCAGGTCTTTGTGCATTCCCAGAATAAATAGGCTAAATCTGTACTCCAAAAGACTGCAATATATCATATATCTAGATTTATTGGATGCCGCGTCTGTAGTAGATGCCGTGGCCCGCGACGACTCTGTTGTTTTCGAAGGGGCTGACTTCAGTTGCATGAAAAACGAGGAGTCGTCTCTTAAATGCCGCAACTGTTTACTAGTCTCATAAGCTCTATCCGAAGAGCGGTGTGGAGTATTAAGAAACCACCGAATAATTTTCCGTTTCCAATAATGTAATCTCATATATTAATTATCTCTCAATCGGGAGAGGGAAATCCACAAAGTATGAGACTAATTAGATGAATCTTCGTAATTAGGCTATCTCTTTTTTGGACCCTCCCCAATTTTTATTTAACTGCTCCAGTAGCCTTGCACTCTTCTGTAAATCATCCGATTCTGAATTTTGAAGTTAGATAAATTTCAGAATCCTTCGATTGATACACGCGGAAAACGAGCGAGTTCGGCAGCTTTTTCTTCCATATCCCCTAAAGTTAACCCTTCGCCGATCCTAGTTAGGGGAATATTTCGCCGACCTCTCACTTTCAGATAGAGAATCCGACGTGGATAAAAACCTTCCCGACTTTCCAATCCAACCGCTTCTACATCTTTTAATATGAGTTGAATGTGGATACGACGATTTTTTCCGGGAAAGCCCCACCGAAAGATAGAAGAGATCCCTTCCCGTTTATCAAACGAGTTGTATCCGCTACCCACGTCCCGAAACACGGTACACCACAGATACAACCCGAGAAAGATGCCTGCAATCCCGTAAAAACACATCACAATACCTTGTGGAATAAAAACAATTTGTTTGGACGAAAGTCCGGGGATCAGATCTTTGCCGACGCAGCTAGAAAACCCCACCAGTAAAAAACCCGTTGCACCGCAGACGAGGATACAGCTCCAACACGAATTTGCAAATGTACGGGAACCTTTTATGAAATCTACTTGGATCCATTTGGAGCGGCAACTCATTCCTATTTCCTCAAAGATTGCATAATGAATGGATTAATTTTGTCACCAATTTCACTTTCCCTATTGTTTTTTTTCAATCCATCAATTTTGCTCGTGTTTGATGGATTTACGTCTGGTAATGAAGTACCAAATTGGAGTTCGAACCTGTGAGTGGTTCAGTTATCTACAAGTATCCCAATCCTAGCAACGAATAAGCAATCTATATCTCATTTCTATATGAAACGAGAATGAAACATGGATTGGGCCGACATCGTCGGACTTCTCGGATAGTCAAACGGGGATAGCTGCCAACGAAAAGGGAATTCATTCATCCCGATTCGGTATTAGTTGAGACTAGGCATTGAATCCGATTCATATCGGAATTTTTCTTTCGTCTAAAAAAAGGAAATTATAGGATTTCATCTCGCTCTATATACAGAAACGAAAGAGCCATTGTAACTGCTGGAAACACCAAACCGACTAAGGGTACGAAAAGAGAGGGTAGATAGGATGCTGTCATGATAAAATTACCTCAAATAAAATAAGGAAAAGAAAAAAATTTATTTATGCAACAATGTATCTTCGTTTCGCTCCTCTTTCTAATATCTAATGATATTCTTTTTGCTCCGTAATGAAAAGGGGTTTCTAGGTTTCGAGGAAACGAATCTAATTCGGATTTTTCATTTCCCGGAGTTTCTCGGGGAGGGGGCGAGTATGCCATCACCGAGAAATTCAATATTTTTTTTTTACCCCAGAAAAAAATGTATTTTTCGTTTACAGGTAGAAGGACAATATGCGGCTCCTCCAAAAAATAGGAGAAGTAAAATTCGGAATGAATTTGATTTTTTCTACAAGGAGCTGATGAATAAAGCTCAGATATTTCACTCAAGACACCCTTCGAGAGATTACGTGGAACGATCGAATCAAGTAGCCCATTATCAAATAAAGACTCAGCTGCCTGAAAGCCATCGGGTATCTTTTGGCGCAATGTTTATTCAATTACCCTTTTACCGGCGAATGCTGTATATGCTTTGGACTCAGCAATAATTATATCCCCCAACATGCCAAAACTGGCAGTGACACCCCCCGTTGTTGGATAGGTAAGAACCGATATATAGAGCAATTTTTTTTGCACTTGATGAAGTTGCAAAGCGGAAGAAATCTTAGCCATTTGCATTGGGCTCAACGTTCCTTCCTGCATACGCGCTCCCCCGGAAGCACGAATTGAAACTAATGGCATAAATTTGTGCGTGGCATATTCAATTGAGCGAGTAATCTTTTCGCCTACTACGGAGCCCATACTTCCCCCCATGAAATGGAAATCCATAACACCAAGTGCGATAAGTGTTCCATTTAAATAGCCTATACCTGTTTGAACAGCATCGGTTAAACCCGTTTTTTCTTGAGAAACAATTATGCGATTCTGATAAGAATCCTCGTCAGAAAAACCTAAAATGTCTTTTGCCGTCGTGTCTTCATCCATGGGAATCCATGTGTTTCGATCAATCGAAAGCTCGATCCTTTCCATACTATTCATTGAAGGGTGATAACCACGTTCTTCACAAACACTTTTGTTCTGTTTCGAAAATTTCACATAAAGCATGTTTCCACGATTATCACACCGAGCCCATAATCCCTTATTTGCATTGACACTTATCCGCCTATCTCTTTCTCTTTCACTTGAAGTGGAGCCTCTCGTAGCTTCTTCGAGGAAAGCTCCAATCAATCCACCAAATTTGCGCTTATCTTCAAACCAATTTATTACAGACGTAAAAATCTCCTCATCTGTTATTTTTCTGTAGCTCGTGGAACAAAGAAGTCTCAAATTTCTTTTTCTGATACGACATAATCTTTGTGTAATTGGCGTGGGTACCGGCGAATCGGAACCAACTCCGGGTTCATCGACCCAATAAATAATTGGTAATTAACTAGTTATCCATTAAATCAACCATATTTTAGATGTTCAACTTCTGTTATCCAACAAAACAAACGAGGCAATAGATTGCGAAACTACACGTGATGAAAATGTTCCTAATGAGCTAATTCGTTGAGTTTCACTTCAGGCTGCTCGTTCCCATCTCATGGTTTTTCGATACGAGTTGGTGGGGATTCGAACCCCCGGATCCGTGGCTCGGGACCACGTGCTTCCCATCATTGATCGACCAACCTTAGTTTAGTATGGGGTACGTTACGTATTAGGAGTACGGGAAAAGAAAGAAATAATTCTTTTCCGATACTCCCGGTATGTCTTGCAACTCCTACGGAACAGACGCCAGTAGCATATAGCTACGAAAAGTCAAATCTATTTACAACGTATCAATTGTATCAAACTCAAATTTGATTGCTTTCCATATCTCGCATGCGGCAGCCAATTCCGGACTCCATTTACAAGCTTCACGGATGATCTCATTACCTTCACGAGCGAGGTCGCGGCCCTCATTACGGGCTTGTACACAAGCTTCTAATGCGACTCGGTTAGCTACGGCACCGGGCGCATTTCCCCAGGGATGTCCCAAAGTTCCGCCACCGAACTGCAAGACAGCATCGTCCCCGAAGATTTCGGTTAGGGCGGGCATGTGCCAGACGTGGATACCCCCCGAAGCTACAGGGAGTACACCTGGCATAGATACCCAATCCTGCGTGAAATAGATGCCGCGGCTACGATCCTTTTCGATGTAATCATCGCGAAGCAAATCGACAAAACCTAAGGTGACTTCTCGCTCCCCCTCTAGTTTGCCTACTACAGTTCCGGCGTGGATATGGTCTCCGCCGGACATGCGTAATGCTTTGGCCAATACGCGGAAATGCATACCGTGATTTCGTTGTCTATCGATGACAGCATGCATTGCACGGTGAATATGAAGAAGCAGCCCATTGTCTCTGCAATAATAAGCTAAGCTGGTATTTGCGGTAAATCCCCCGGTCAGGTAGTCATGCATGACAATTGGTGCACCCAATTCTCTAGCAAAAACAGCTCTCTTCAGCATTTCTTCACACGTACCTGCAGTGGCATTTAAGTAATGTCCCTTGATTTCACCTGTTTCAGCCTGGGATTTGAAAAGAGCTTCTGCTACGAATAAGAAGCGATCTCTCCAACGCATGAATGGTTGGGAATTCACGTTCTCATCATCTTTTGTGAAATCAAGTCCGCCACGAAGGCATTCATAGACGGCTCTACCATAATTCTTAGCAGACAAGCCCAATTTTGGCTTGATTGTACATCCCAATAAGGGACGTCCATATTTGTTCAGTTTGTCCCTTTCGACCTGAATACCGTGAGGCGGTCCAATGAAAGTTTTGGAATAAGCGGGGGGAATTCGAAGGTCTTCTAGGCGTAGAGCGCGTAGGGCCTTGAATCCGAAAACATTACCTACAATTGAAGTAAGCATGTTGGTTACAGAACCTTCTTCGAATAGATCCAAGGGATAAGCTACATATGCGATATACTGGTTTTCTTCTCCAGCGACGGGTTCGATATCGTAGCACCGGCCCTTGTAACGATCGAGATTGGTAAGCCCGTCTGTCCATACAGTGGTCCATGTACCCGTGGAGGATTCCGCAGCTACCGCAGCTCCCGCTTCCTCAGCCGGTACTCCGGGTTGGGGGGTCATTCGGAAGGCTGCTAAGATATCAGTGTCTTTGGTCTTATATTCGGGAGTGTAATAGGTCAGTCGATAATCTTTAACACCAGCTTTGAATCCAACACCTGCTTTAGTCTCCGTTTGTGGTGACATGGGTTTGTTCCTCCCTATGACTAAAATAGTAAATCTTGCAAGGATGAGATCTGCTCGGCATAGGTAGAGTATTTCGATATGAAACGTGAAGTGGGTTTTGGTAGTTGAACCCACACACGATACTTTTACCTGTCAAAAATTCGTTTAAAGCATGGAACATTACCATTTTATACCGCGTCTTATACGAGGTGCAACTATAATCACTCCGATTTATTGAAAAAACTGCTTAATGCGCACTATTCTGTCCCATCCCAACACATTGACTCGGGAATATCTTCGTGGTTAGACTGGTCGATAGAATACGAACCCAATAATTGTTGATCCTTCGTGTCTGATTTTCATCCCGTTTGGAAAAGAGGAGGATGCACAGCCCAATAATGAAGATTCAATGGATGGGGGCACAGATTTTGCAACTCTCTGAGTTGTGTAACGAATAAAAAAAAAAGTCTGTTGGATTTGCGGTTTTGCACATCCCCCCATTTCATTTATCTATAGCTACATCTGCAAAACGAAAAAGAAAGGGGAATGGGAAGGGAACGAGTGACTCTTTCCTTACCATCGACCACTCCACGATGAAATACCAAATATTTCTATCGATTCAGTAATCAAATAAAGATAATACACCGAAATAGTTACGAAAACCAGCTTCCTCTCCTTCGAGATTTCTGAATTGGTGAAAAAAAACGTGGGATACATCACTCAGATCATTGGACCAGTATCGGATGTGGCTTCTTCTCCGGGGAAAATGCCCAATATCTATAACTCACTAGTAATCAAGGGACAAAACCCGGCGGGTCAAGAGATTAATGTTACTTGTGAGGTCCAACAGTTGTTAGGTAACAACGAAGTAAGAGCCGTAGCTATGAGTGCCACAGATGGTTTAACGAGAGGTATGGGCGCTGTTGATACGGGAGCCCCCCTTAGTGTTCCTGTTGGTGAAACTACTCTCGGCCGAATATCTAATGTTCTCGGTGAACCCGTCGATAACCTGGGTCCTGTGCAAAGTAGTACAACATTTCCAATTCACAGGTCCGCCCCAGCATTTACCCAGTTAGATACGAAATTATCGATTTTTGAAACGGGGATTAAAGTTGTGGATCTTTCGGCTCCATATCGTCGGGGTGGAAAAATTGGGTTATTTGGTGGGGCCGGAGTTGGAAAGACGGTTCTTATTACGGAATTAATCAATAATATTGCGAAAGCTCATGGAGGTGTATCCGTATTTGGCGGCGTAGGAGAACGTACACGTGAAGGTAATGACCCTTACATGGAAATGAAAGAATCAAAAGTTATTAATGAACAAAACATATCGGAATCGAAAGTGGCTTTGGTTTATGGTCAGATGAATGAACCACCGGGAGCTCGTATGAGAGTCGGCTCAACCGCTTCAACAATGGCAGAATATTTTCGAGATGTTAACAAGCAAGATGTACTCCCATTTATTGACAATATTCTTCGCTTCGTCCAGGCGGGATCAGAGGTTTCGGCGTTACCGGGTAGAATGCCTTCCGCCGTGGGTTATCAACCGACCCTTGGTACAGAAATGGGATCGTCGCAGGAAAGAATTACCTCCACCAAAGACGGATCAATAACTTCCATTCAAGCTGTTTACGTACCTGCGGATGATCTGACTGACCCGGCCCCTGCTACGACATCCGCACACCTAGATGCTACTACTGTGCTTTCAAGGGGATTGGCCGCAAAAGGTATTTACCCGGCCGTGGATCCGCTGGATTCGACCTCGACTATGTCACAGCCCTGGATTGTGGGCGAGGAGCATTACGAGACGGCACAGGGAGTCAAGCAGACCTCGCAGCGTTACAAGGAGCTTCAAGATATTATAGCTATTCTCGGGCTAGACGAGTTATCCGAAGAAGACCGTCTGACGGTAGCTAGAGCTCGAAAAATAGAACGCTTTTTATCACAACCTTCTTTTGTGGCAGAAGTCTTTACCGGTTCCCCGGGGAAATACGTCAGTTTACCAGAAACCATTAAGGGATTTCAAATGATTCTTCCCGGAGAGTTGGATAATCTCCCCGAACAAGCTTTTTACTTGGTTGGTAATACCGACGAAGCCACTGCAAAGGCTGCGGCTTTACAAGTGGAGGGTCAATAAAAGGGATGGTATCGAATCTTCGCGTAATGGCCCCCAATCGAATAGTTTGGAATTCCGAGGTTTGGGAAATTGTTTCATCCACCAATAGTGGTCAGATTGGTATACTACCCAATCACGCGCCGCTTCTTACAGCTTTGGATATGGGGGTTTCGAGAATACGTCACGATGGGCAATGGTCCGCAATGGCACCGATGGGTGGCTTCGCCATGATAGATAACAATCAGGTAACGATATTAGTTAACGAAGCGGAAAGAGCTACCGAAATCGATCCTGACGAAGCTCGGAAAAGCTTTCAGGCGGCTCAGGCTGACTCAGCTAAAGCAGAAGGCAAGAAAAAAGTAATAGAAGCCAATTTGGCATTTAAAAGAGCTAAGGCCAGATTAGAAGCTTCAAGTGCCGTCTAATTCGTTTTTTATGAGCCCGAAAACCCTCAGTGATTTGAGAGTCCCATAAATAATACATAGATAGTGTTGTGCTGCTAGGCCTTCGGCGCATCTCACACACAGTAAAACTTATTAGGTACCCATTGAATTATCACGGTATCTAATAAGTGTTACCTACTATTGGATTCGAACCAATGACTCTCGCCGTATGAAAGCGATACTCTAACCGCTGAGTCAAGTAGGCTTTTGCCAATTCTCCTCACACCACTCTTTCTCCCTCTATCCGTTCAAGTGTATCACGCACATATAGACATATCTATTATACTCATAGAAGTAGCTAGAAACAACTCCACGTCGAAGGATTAAGAAATAGTTGATTCAAAACTTTTTTTTTCCAAACGGCTTAGTTGACTTGACAAAATTTAGTTACGATCGATACAATAGGGTGTGTATGATCAAACTGATCAAGGGCTATAGCTCAGCGGTAGAGCGCCTCGTTTACACGTGCGCCGATGTCTTTTCTTAAGAAGATTTGTCGAAACCCTACGATTCATGCAAAACCCCGCATGATAGATTTCTGTCTTACTTTCAATGAAAGAACAGCAGCATGACAGATGAGTTGACCGGAAAAAAGTCAATTACTAGAAGTTGATATGGTGAATGATTGGTTTATCCAATGCTTAAATTGGTGGGGACGACGCGAGGACCCCATACGAGATCTCTTCCTCGTCTCACGAACTTTCGGGTGTAGGAAGTATCGTATGCCCCCCCAACCGATAGAGAATATTCGATATCGCGAGGTGGATCTGTATCTCCCAAACAGAGGCAAACCTGTGTCAACACAACGCTAGTAATCTTCTCAAGACACTTCGGGATTGCCTAATCCGTTTTTTTTCGTGTAGTTCCTTTCAACTCAAAAAGGAATAGTTGGAAAAAATGGGTTGGGCATACGGAACCACCTTTACTAAAAGTTGGTGCATCAGCAATTGTTCGCTTCTTCCAATTGGATTGGTGGGGAGCAGCTGGTAAGAGAGCCCGATGCTGCAAAAGTGGCATGTTGGGTTCGTCAAGCAGTTCAAGAACGTTTTTTCTATATTCCGATCTGCATGACCGAGAGTGTCTACGGTTCGAATCCGTATAGCCCTAACTTGAAAAAACAAAAAACAAAGTCGATAAATTACGACTTGAACCCATTTGTGGGGTATGGACTCCAGTGGTTCGTGGCTGCAGCCTCTAAGAAAAGAAAAGCGTTGATGGGGGCGTGGAGTGCGCGCTCCCATCAAGGCGCGGGTAAGAGAAAGTAAGAAAAGTAGGACTAAGGGGAAGAAAAGGAGGCGTGCCGCAGTGGCATCAGTATGGTGAAAATCCTCCCCTTCTCTTCTCTTTGTCAAAAATTTGTCAAAAACCGCATTCTTCATTTTCTTTTTCCCTAGACTAGAAAAAGAGACTAGAAAAGGGGGGGATAAACTGAGAAGTGGGTGGATCTGCTCGTGTTTTTTTCGGTGCACTGACTCGGTCCGGAGTGTCGACAGTGTCGATAAGGTCGACCTTTTCTATCATTCTGATTTTTTTTTTGTTTTTTTCTCCCATCAACTCTTTGTTTCTAGTGGGATTTCCACCCCAAGAAAACAAGAGCTATGGTGTTTGATAGTAGCGTCACGCTTAGAGCGTGTGTTTTCCCTGGATGAACACCGAGTGAGGAAAAGTATACCATCGTTTTCTAAGCTAAGGGGAATACCCATCTTGTTTCGTACCAACTCTTCCACGAGGTAGGCTAGGAGGACCACTTCATGGGACACCAAAGCGCATGATGTAAGCAAACCTCCGTGATACCGGTTTCCTCCCTTTTTGTTTTTGTTTCGGGACATTTACTCCTCCAATCTACCCTAGTAGAGGCTCTGTCGGGGAGGTATAGCTCGTCCCTTTGTCTCATCAGGGTCTGAAAGAGAGCCAATTCCCGCAGAATGGAGTGGTTAAAAACCTTCTGCAAATACGTCTCTTTCTCTGGATCGTATAGAGTAGTCATCTAGTGCATCACCAAAAGATGTGTAGGGTAGGGGCTCTATCCCGTGAGAATCGACATACTCCATGTAGGACTCGTACAATGAACCCGCTGCAGGAACTTTCTTGGCACCCAGCAAGAGCTCCTGGGGAATATCTTACTTTGGTTAGTATCAATTCCATGACTCCTGACGAGTCTATCCCACCCCCACTTAATTCATTAAGTGCTTTGGCACCTTGGCCTATACAGGTTTTTTCGGCGGGCATCGACAACGCCCAGTTGACCAGTCCGCTCGCGTCTTTCTTAAGCTTCTCTAAAAGATGGGGATCTCGGCGGGTGGCCGCTCTCGGCGTCTGCACGATAAGCATTCTGCGCCTAAAACCGCTGGAACGGTCTCGAGCCACCAGTTTTCGGTTAGCTGTTAGACTACATTCCCCTCGAATGCTATTGAATAGATTGGACCGTTTTTATCCTCACAGGTGATTTTGTCACCAGATACTAGCTTTTTGAGTATAGAGCACTGGGCATCATTGATTTTTAAGGGCACGTCCGGAAAGGTTATCGTGCTTTTGTCCTGGACCGCTCTCATTTCAAGGCGGTTGGTTAGCCTTAGTATGTCTAAAGCGCAACTTGACTATCCCATTATGTACTCTAGCAACTGAACAAAGGTGGACTTCCCTGTGGCACCGGGGCCCCACAGATACAAACAAACTTGCTCACGGTTGTTGTTTGTGAACAAACGCCGCAAGAAGGCCCGCAACAAATTAATTCCTAAGGGATTACCGTCCACTAGGCTAAGAAGAAACCTATTTTGTACATCCGCGAGTTGTGTACATAAATCCAGCTTTATGCCACATACTTTGAAAGAAAGACCACAAGCCCGGTGGGGGGGGGGGGGGTAGTAAAACACGTACATCGCCCTGTGTAACAAGTGTTCCTTTAGAAAAAACGCAACCCCTTGACTTGACGGGGGTTGGGATTTTATAGAGCCGCTGCCTTAGATATTCCTCGATAAGCCTACAAAACTGTAGGGTACCCGCCCTCTTTCTTTGCACGGGTGTGTATACACCTTTCAGGTTATCAATCTCAAATCGGATCTCATTCAGTAAGTCGTAATAGGCGCCCTCGTGGGTTTTCCAGTGGTCCTCCTCGTATTTGTACCACACCTTTTCAGGCAACCTGAAAATCCATTTCTCCTGAAATTTTTCCCCTATTTTCTTACGAACGCTCTCCTCCGAGGACTCTCATTCGCCTAATCCCGTCTCTTCCTTCCTTTAGGTTCTGTTTTTCGCTTAGTATCTCCAACAAGTCCTCCACCTTGTCCCTCTCCAGCGGGGGATCGCAAAGAAAAAAAGTTTGAAAGCGTAGAGTCTCCTCGTCTAACTGCCGGTTGTCTTTGATCTGTTCATACAGGGTGCTCCACCTTCTCCCTATGGGAATGGGTGCCTTTATCTCCGAAACCTCTCTTCCTCATGCGGGTAACAAAGAATCCGGAAATCGTTGCAACTCGCACAACGGTTCCCAGGCCGGTCTTTTTCTTCCTTGCCCGTGATTCTTCCCTGGGTGAAGTACTCTAGCCGTACCCCCGCCAAGCAACACCTGTTTTTAAGTCCGTCTAGTGAGATACCTCTCCCCCATATATGCAGACCTCCGGAGGGAATTTGTTCTATAGTTGATGATCGCTACCGAGTGCATTTAGGAAAGCGGGACCGAAGAGTGTATTATCTAGGTCTATAAGTCCGATCTCTGTGGGCAAGGAGTGTAGATCTAAAGCAATGGAGTCGGCCTGTGTTGGTGTCTCCAGGGCGTGATTAGCCACGAAATCCGAGGGCAACATCTCTTTTTTGTTGCTGATTCTTGATCAGGTAACTACCACCATCGGCAGCTCCAAATCACTTCCCCAAAAAGGTTCTACGTGCTAAACCTATTGTAATATAACGAGGTGGTGATTTTTAAGAAAGGGGTGTCTGAATGTTTTCGCTCCACCAATACGATTCTTTCCGGATTTTTTTGCTAGTATCCATATCTATTCCTTATTTAGCTTTTTCGATTCCCAAATCTATTGCCCCTACTCGGGAAGGACCGGAGAAGTTAACGAGTTACGAGTCAGGTATTGAACCGAAGGGAGATACTTGGATTCGATTCCAGATACGTTATTACATGTTTGCTTTAGTTTTCACAGTTTCCGATGTCGAAACCGTATTTCTCTATCCTTGGGCTATAGCGTTCAGGGAATTGGGCCTATTTGCCTTCATCGAAGTGATCATCTTCATATTTATACCAATAGTGGGTTTGGTTCATGCATGGCGAAAAGGAGCATCGGAATGGTCTCAACCTCCGAACATTTGGGTGAAATTGGCACGAGGGGAGTCGAACCCCGCGGCGGAGGCATTATCGCCAACTCGGTGGAGCCTTTGCTTCCCGAGTGGGGGGTGTCAAATTCAATTTTTTTAGCTAACATCAGTGATTTCTCCAACTGGTCTAGACTATCCAGTTTGTGGCCACTTCTATATGGCACTAGCTGCTGTTTTATCGAATTTGCCTCCCTAATCGGCTCACGATTCGATTTTGACCGGTACGGCCTAGTACCCAGATCCAGTCCCAGACAGGCGGACCTCATTGTGACCGCCGGTACTGTAACCATGAAAATGGCCCCGTCCCTTGTAAGACTATACGAACAAATGCCTGAGCCAAAGTATGTAATTGCTATGGGAGCTTGCACCATTACAGGAGGCATGTCTGGTACAGATTCCTATAGTACCGTTCGCGGGGTAGACAAATCAATTCCCGTTGATATTCATTTGCCGGGTTGCCCGCCCAAACCCGAAGCCATTATCGATGCCGTAACAAAACTTCGTAAGAAAATTGCTCGAGGAAGTTTTATAGATCGGGCCTCCCGCGCCACCCGAATGAAATACCCCAGTTTAAATCACCGATTTCGCCTCGTACCTGGCGGCCATACCGGGGAATGTAATCAAGAAATAAGTAATTGTGATACGAAGTTTTTGCCAAATAGTTTTTCGGGAAGTTTGCAAAAGCCTAGAGATAAGTTTGGAAAATCAGTATCAAAAGTCGACGAATAACTAGATTTTACTCGAGAGGTGGATAAAAAAAGAGGTATTAACCAATATGAACACTATCGATAGAGATGAGTTCAATATCGAGACGCGGGGTCGATTATCTGCTTGGTCAACTAAACATCACTTTTTTCATCGACCTTTGGGTTACGATTATAGGGGTGTCGAGATTTTGCAGGTCAAGTCGGAGGAGTGGTTGTCTGTAGCTGCTGCCCCATACGCTTACGGTTCTAATTACTTGCGCTCTCAATGTGCTTACGACGCGACACCGGGAGGATTTCTAGTCAGCGTCTATCACCTGACACAGATGCGAGATCAGTCGGATCAACCTGAGGAAGTATGTACAAAAATCTCTGTTCCAAGAAGAAACCCTAAAATACCTTCGGTTTACTGGGTTTGGAAAAGCTCTGATCTCCAAGAACGGGAATCCTATGATATGTTGGGAATAACTCATCAGGGTCATCCGCACCTTAAACGTATACTAATGCCTGAAAGTTGGATCGGATGGCCTTTACGTAAAGATTATGTGGTACCCAATTTCTATGAGTTACAGGATGCCTACCAGATTAGATAAAAACGGTAAATATATGAGAAATTTTGCCCATCATCTGATTTTTGTCGAAGCTGTTTACCAAGCGGAAGCGGGGTTCAAATGAAATGATCTACCCAGTTATCAAAAAACCTAGCGGTATTTGATTAGCTTTTTCGGGGATGATTCTTTTCTTAAGAGACTGGTTCGGACTATCTCCCGATTCATTTAGGTGCCAAGAACCAGACTCGAACTGGTGACACGAGGATTTTCAGTCCTCTGCTCTACCGACTGAGCTATCCCGGCCAACTCATTAGTTACGGATACGACTCAATTAAAAATGAGTTTAGTTTGTCCCTTGCCTCTAAATCTTTGCCTACTCGAACCGGCAATCTCACTTTTGTCAATCTGTTTACTATCGCCTGTGGGAAAGGCCGGATAGCCGGGGGCTCGATTAAACCACTCAGGCAGTTTAACTGCTTGAGTGGCTCATCTGCAAACCCTTTTTGAAAGACGAAAAAAGAGGTTCGAGGTGGTTTCCCGGTTTTCTTTTTATGGAAAGGGCGAACAGCTCGTGTAGATCCAAATAGTCTATTCCATATAGACTATGTGAAATAAGTTGGAGTATCTCGTTGGGGATAGAGGGACTTGAACCCTCACGGTCCTGTGAAACCAACGGATTTTCCTTCTACCGCAACTTGCGTTGCTACTCCTATTAACTATGTGGAATAGGGCTCTATCTTCATTCACGAAGGGATTCTTTGTTGCTACCAATTCGGTTTTCGAAAAGTATTCATTGAAATGTAATGGGGTCCCGCAACAGGTAGGATAAAAATATAGAAACTAGCAGTAGTAAAAAGAGTTTAGTTAGTGTTCTATTACTAAATATGAACACAATAGTGGCGTGGTGATGAATGCCGGCTCCAAACCGAACGGGAGGGGGTCCGCTTCCAACTAAAAAAAACTAGAATTTTTTTTACTACGTCTTGGTTTTACATGTCTACACACCCCGCCTTATGCAGTCAACCGTACGGAACATTCGAGTATTCAGTTCTTTCGGGAACTAGTAATTAACAGTCCCGTTCGTTGGAATAGCCCCCGTCGAGTCTCTGTACCTATCTCGTTCTATCGACCGAAATTCCTTCGGGTAATACAATACAAGATTTGGCTCAGGATTGCCTACTAAATAATCCCAGGTTCCCCTGAATCTGGGGGCTGTCACTTGATACGTCTCCATACCTAGGCTCAACCTAATTGAGTCCGCTGCGTCTACCATTTCGCCATATCCCCACCCCTTAGGCCCCAACGAACTGAGAGAAAGAAATACATATATGTATATATATGTATATATACGCAATTCTAGATAAATATTCGACGTGCTCGCATCTACTAATTCACCTAGGTTGATGCCCTCCTGTCTACTCCACTTCCAGGTATCTCGAGTGGTAGAAAACCAGGATATCTATTCGTCTACGCATTAGACTCTTTTGACCCACCACGCTTTTATTTTCACCCAACTAGTGAAAAGAAAAAATTCTCTTTCTATTCTAGTCTCGATTTTAAGTGGAAAATTGTATGTAATTCAACTCGTTGATTACAAATTAATTCTAATCAAAAATCCACCTTCTATTAGAGAAGTATATGTGAAAGCACTACTTGAAGCAATGCATCTGTCAATCCATTCGAAGTTTTTTTGCTCAAATATTTATGTAAATGGGTATGCTACAAGGTTCTTATTTAGTCTAAATTGTGAATCACTGGTGGGTTTCTGTCTACCCCCTCCCCCCGTCCCGCCCCCCCCCACCGTCTCCTTTCTTCAAATGTTGATAACGTGTTAAATATTTATTAGTTTCTACTCATATGTTATGATTGTCACAGATATCAATCTTGTTTGACTTTTATTTTCTCCGGCAGCAGAAGCAATTAACATCTTTGTGCTGATCCCAGAAAATTTGCTTTCTTCAGTCATGAAACGTTTACAGAAAAGGAGTTTTTACGTCTCGCTACCGAGGACCTCGTTTGAAATTGATACGTCGTCCGAAGAATTTACCAGGGCTTGCGGGTAGAGGTAAAACATCCAACTTGGGAGAAATTCGAGTTGCTCCTGATCAATCAGCTTCGAGAAAAACTTCCCAATTTTGCGTGCGTTTGGAGGCCAAACAAAGATTACGTTTCAATTATGGATTAACAGAACGCTAACCGCTTAGATACGTCCGTATTGCTAGAAAAGCTAGGGGTTCAACAGGCCAGGTACTACCGCAATTACTTGAGATGCGTCTAGATAATGTCATTTTTCACTTGGGTATGGCTTCCACCATTCCCGCCGCTAGACAATTGGTTAACCATAGACACATTTTAGCGAATAATCATGTTGTGGATATACCAAGCTATCGCTGTAAACCGAAAGATATTATTACTGTCCGAAATCGACCAACTTCCTACAATGCACTGAAGGACGAGTCTCTTGTGGGGGACAAGGTACCGGATCATTTGACTCTTTCTTTATCGGAAGGGAGCAGGCCGACGGGATTAGTGAATCGCATTGCCAGCCGAGAATCCGTCAATTTGAATATAAATGAGTTGTTAGTTGTTGAGTATTATTCTCGCAAAGCTTAACGATCATTCATTTAATTTTCAATTTAACCAAATAATATGGGATTGCTATGGGAGTACCCAGGCAAAGGGCTCGAATTGAGAAAAATTAATAGGCAGATTACTGAAAAACTAGCGAAAGTTATCCGGTCTATCTAATTCAGTTATTAGAACAATAATTAACTTCTAATCTCTTAGTTTAAACTAAGATCTTACACCTTTAAGTCAGTAAGTTGATTTGGCATACGACGCGTTATTTGAGTCACCGATACGCTTTACTTCAACGAATTTTATTCTGAGAGATTAGTAATTTTTACTGTTTTTAGTAAAATGGTCCTTTGGCTCTTCTTTTTTGTTTTGGACGGCTTTACTCGAAACCCGCAGCTAGTCTGCCTCTTTCAAATCGGCAATTTAGCGAGATTTTCAAAAAGAAAAACGAGAGACGTATTTGAGGAGGTAAAAATACAGAAAGGAAAGGGAGGGATTTGAACCCTCGGTAGCTAAAAATCTACTTAGCATTTCCGGTGCTACGCCTTAAACCACTCGGCCACCCTTCCCTAGGGTATTTCGCTAACGAGACGCCTTGAAATATTTTAGGCATTTAGGCGGTGAAATGACAAGTGACTCGTGAATAGTAGTTAGTAGTTAAGAGTAGTTCCTCTTTAGAGTGAAAAAAAACCTGGAACTAGGTGTCTGGTGTGACTTATCACTTCACCACCTCTTGTTTCTATATAATCGGTCAAACCTATTTCTTTTTGTAATCTCAATTAGTGCACTAATAATAAGTGGAATGTGAAAAAAAAGGAGTTAAATTCGAGTATGCCTAGATCTCAGAGAAATGATAATTTTATTGACAAAACTTTCACAATTCTCGCGGATATTTCGTCGCAAATTCTACCTACCACTAAGAGAGAAAGGGAAGCTTCTACATATTACAGGGATGGTGCGATTCGAAAAGAGAAGCAATTTGGCATCAATAAAAATGAGCTAAAAAAACTTAGCTTCGATAAGCCCGCATTTGCTAAAGGTGTGTTTTGATTGGCGAACAAACCCTTCGGTCGCGTATCCACGACTGATGCAGCCTCGGAAGCTACAGCTTCCATCTTCCATGGATCTTGGTATCAAACAAGCAAAGCAAGAGGTTAAACCCGTCAATTATCGATGTGTGATACATGATAATTTTATGGGTAGGCTTGGGGGGGGGGCAGGCACCACATGGAGGAATCGGCAATACAAAATCTCCGTAAATTTTTGGTTTCGACGGATCAGATATCGCCCGTTTTCGATAACTCTGGAATCGTGGTAACGACCAATAGTGATTGGGGTAACAAACAGCCACCCCGTTTGCATCTCGGATACCCTTGAAATCATCGGAGGTTGTCGAAGTGAGTGACCCCCCCGAAAAACGAAGCGTCGGGAACGAAGAAATTGCCAAGGAGTTTATTGCTACTGAAGGTAATTTATTGGGTGTGACGCAACCGCCTCAACAAAAAAAATTCTTTGCGAGAAGGATGGTTAGATACTAGTTTCATGAGACACTAGCCTCCGCTTAATTTCAAATTAATAGTAGAACTAATTAGATTATTTCAAATGCTACTATTTTTTTATGCATCGGGCGGGAGGAGCCGTATGAGGTGGGAATCTCACGTACGGTTTCGAAGCGGGGCTCATTTGCACCAGCAACCGTAACGGATGTCGGCCCAATCTGAAGGAGAGTATGCAGAAGCTTTATGAAGTTATTACAAATCCATGCGTTTAGAGATTGATTCTCATGATCGAAGCTACATACTTCATAACATAGGTCTTACTCATACCAGTAATGGAAAACATGCAAGAGCTTTGGAATACTACTTCCAAGCACTGGAGCGGAATTCCTTTCTGCCACAAGCTTTTAATAATATGGCTGTGATCTGTCACCACGTGCGACTACCTACGCTTCAGGATTCTTCGGTTTATAACTGCCCAACCAACGAAACAGGCTTCCCCCAAGCATACTTCCGAACGGGAGTTGTTGCGAGCTGCGGGACTCGGTCCCCTTCAAAGCAATCCAGGTTTGAAGGGGGTAGGTAGCCGAACTGCCCCATGGATAATTGGCTGAATCGAAGAGTAAAGCATCGTAAAGATTCGTCATTGAAAATCTGGGTCGACACAATGAGATTGGTCCATCGAAAAAAAAAATTATGCAATTTGTTTCTGTAGCAGAGACGATTGGGAAAAAAAAGAAGTGACGGACCACGGTGTAGTATCAAATCCCAAAGGGAACCTTTTTCTAATCCAAAAAAATCCATATTAAGATAGGGTAGTTAGTGTTGAAAAAGATCATCATTCTTTTTTACTAACTGGGAGTACGGAAGGATTTCATTCAAGACAATGAAATCAGAAACCCGACTGTTATTAGTTCCTCCGAAGTTCGGGAGTCATCCGTATTTTCCGGTTGGGGACAAGAAGCCGATAACGGAGTTGTCTGAGCCGTGTGAGGCGGGAAACCCCCAAGTTCGGTTCTAAAGGAGGAGATTGCAAGCGAATCATCCATCCCGGTCGAGGGGAACAGGCCATTCAACAAGGAGATTTAGAGATTTCAGAAGCTTGGTTTGATCAGGCCGCTGAGTATCGGAAGCAGGCAGTAGCACTTTCCCCCGGTAATTACACTGAAGCACAGAATTGGTTAAAAATTACAGGACGCTCTTCTTTTTTAATTAGTAGGAAAGGAAGAGCAGCGCGGCGTAAGACAAAAAGATGTAGCAAATAGAGTTGGGAGATGGAAATTCGTGCTTGCTCGGTACCGACGTAGCCAGCCCTCTCCCTATCGAACGGATGATCAATTCCAGAAAGTCCATTAGGCACTGTTGAGTCGTGTGATAATACCACCAAATGCCTACCCCGCATAACTTCTTTATCGCAGTTGTTCGAGTTCCAAACTCAAGGGGAGAGAAAATAAATTACTACACGCTGGTAAAAATTCTAGTTCTCAGAAGTTTCGTATCTTCCGTTGGTAGGTTGTTGTTATCCCCCGTCCGAAGAGAGGAGAGTCTCGACGACTATTCGTTCGCCAGAACCAGAAGTCAAGATTATGGTGGAAAAGGATCCCGTGAAAACCTCTTTTGAGAGATGGGCCCAACCTGGACATTTCTCGAGAAACTTAGCTAAGGGTCCCAGTACCACTACATGGATTTGGAACCTACACGCCGATGCTCATGATTTCGACAGCCATACCAATGATTTGGAGGATATATCTCGGAAAATATTTAGTGCCCATTTTGGTCAACTAGCTATTATTTCCATTTGGTTGAGCGGCATGTACTTCCACGGGGCCCGTTTTTCCAATTACGAGTCGTGGCTGAATGATCCAACTCACGTGAAACCCAGTGCTCAGGTTGTTTGGCCGGTAGTAGGTCAAGAGATACTTAATGGAGATGTAGGCGGGGGATTTCAGGGCGTACAGATAACGTCCGGATTCTTCCAACTTTGGCGAGCTTCTGGAATAACTAGTGAGTTACAGCTCTATTGCACAGCCGTTGGTGCTTTAATTCTTGCTGGATTAATGCTTTTTGCTGGTTGGTTTCATTACCACAAGGCTGCTCCGAAACTGGTTTGGTTCCAGAACGTCGAATCCATGCTAAATCACCATTTGGCTGGTCTATTGGGGTTGGGATCTCTAGCGTGGGCGGGACACCAGATACACGTTTCACTGCCGATTAACCAACTGTTAGATGCAGGAGTTGACCCTAAGGAGATACCCCTTCCTCATGAATTTATTCTTAATCGTGATCTTCTAGCTCAAGCGTATCCGAGTTTTGCAAAGGGGTTAATCCCGTTCTTCACTCTTGACTGGTCAGAATACTCAGATTTTTTGACTTTCCGCGGGGGATTGAACCCAGTAACAGGGGGGTTGTGGCTGACTGACACCGCGCATCACCACCTAGCCATTGCCGTTCTTTTTTTGATAGCTGGTCATATGTACAGAACCAATTGGGGTATTGGACATAGCACAAAAGAAATTTTGGAAGCTCATAAGGGCCCCTTCACGGGTGAAGGCCACAAAGGTCTTTACGAAATTCTAACGAGTTCCTGGCATGCTCAATTAGCTATTAATCTCGCCATGCTGGGCTCCTTAACAATTATTGTATCCCATCACATGTATGCGATGCCCCCCTATCCCTACTTAGCCACCGATTATGCCACACAACTTTCCTTGTTTACGCATCACATGTGGATAGGGGGTTTCTTAGTAGTTGGCGCAGCTGCACACGCGGCCATTTTTATGGTAAGAGATTATGACCCAACTACTCAATACAACAATTTGTTGGATCGTGTTATTCGGCATCGCGATGCTATAATTTCACATCTCAACTGGGTCTGCATTTTCCTAGGCTTCCATAGCTTCGGTCTATACATCCATAACGATACTATGAGTGCGTTGGGGCGTCCCCAAGATATGTTTTCGGATACCGCTATTCAGTTGCAACCAATATTTGCTCAGTGGGTTCAAAATACTCACGCCTTGGCTCCTGGATCAACTGCACCTAATGCAGCGGCAGGTACCAGTTTAACCTGGGGGGGCAGCGACTTAGTAGCAGTAGCTGGCAAAGTAGCCTTAGCCCCAATCCCATTAGGTACTGCAGATTTTCCGGTACACCACATCCATGCATTTACGATTCATGTTACTGTATTGATATTGTTGAAGGGTGTCTTATTTGCACGCAGCTCCCGACTAATACCCGACAAAGCAAATCTTGGTTTTCGTTTTCCCTGCGACGGTCCGGGTAGAGGAGGGACCTGCCAGGTATCTGCTTGGGATCATGTCTTTCTGGGATTGTTCTGGATGTATAACTCCATTTCAGTAGTTATATTTCACTTCAGTTGGAAGATGCAATCCGATGTTTGGGGCAGTATAAGCGAACAGGGGGCGGTGAACCACATTACTGGGGGAAACTTCGCACAAAGTTCAACAACGATTAATGGGTGGTTACGAGATTTTTTGTGGGCACAGGCTTCTCAAGTCATTCAATCATATGGTTCTTCATTATCCGCATATGGTCTTCTATTTCTAGGGGCTCATTTTGTTTGGGCTTTCAGTCTGATGTTCTTATTTAGTGGTCGCGGATACCGGCAAGAACTCATTGAATCTATTGTTTGGGCTCATAACAAATTAAAAGTTGCTCCTGTTACCCAGCCTAGGGCCCTGAGTATCATACAGGGACGTGCCGTGGGAGTAACTCATTACCTTCTGGGTGGAATCGCCACGACATGGGCATTCTTCCTGGCGAGAATCATTGCAGTGGGATAATGGCTAGGAGGATTCGAGAAACATTACGGCATCAAGATTTCCAAAGTTCAGCCAGGGTCTATCCCAAGACCCAACTACTCGTCGTATCTGGTTCGGTATAGCCACTGCGCATGACTTCGAGAGTCATGACGATACTACCGAGGAACGTCTTTACCAAAAAATATTTGCATCTCATTCCGGCCAATTGGCTATCATCTTTCTTTGGACCTCTGGAAATTTGTTCCACGTGGCTTGGCAGGGCAATTTTGAGGCATGGGTGCAAGACCCATTACATGTGAGACCGATCGCTCATGCCATTTGGGATCCCCATTTTGGCCAGCCAGCTGTCGAAGCTTACACCCGAGGGGGAGCTGCGGGTCCGGTCAATATCGCTTATTCCGGTGTGTACCAATGGTGGTACACCATTGGTCTACGCAACAACCAAGATCTCTATACTGGAGCTATCTTTTTGCTAGCTGTTTCTGCTTTGTTCTTACTAGCTGGTTGGTTACACCTGCAACCTAAGTGGAAACCAAGCATTTCTTGGTTTAAAAACGCTGAATCTCGGCTCAATCACCACCTTTCAGGACTCTTCGGGGTGAGTTCTTTGGCTTGGACAGGGCATTTGGTCCACGTAGCTATTCCCGAAGCGAGGGGCGGACATGTCAGATGGGACAACTTATTAGTTGCCACCCCGCACCCCCAAGGATTGGCACCGTTCTTCTCAGGTCAGTGGGGTGTTTACGCACAGAATCCCGACTCCAGTACCCATTTGTTTAATAGCGCTCAAGGAGCAGGAACGGCTATTCTAACTTTCTTGGGGGGATTTCACCCACAGACTCAAAGTTTGTGGTTAACCGATATTGCTCACCACCACTTGGCCATTGCCGTTGTGTTTATAATTGCCGGCCACACGTACAGAACTAACTTTGGTATTGGACACAGCATGAAAGAGATCCTCGAGGCTCATATTCCTCCAGGAGGCAGATTGGGGCGTGGACACAAAGGACTTTACGATACGGTCAATAATTCTCTCCATTTTCAATTAGGGCTCGCTCTAGCTGCTTTGGGGGTCACCACTTCCCTGGTTGCACAACACATGTATTCCTTACCCGCTTATGCTTTTATAGCGCAGGATTATACAACCCAAGCCGCGCTATACACCCACCACCAATATATTGCCGGGTTTATCATGGCAGGAGCCTTCGCACATGGAGCCATATTCTTTGTCAGAGATTATGACCCGGAACAAAATGAAGATAACGTCTTAGCAAGAATGTTGGAACACAAGGAAGCAATAATCGCTCACTTAAGTTGGGCTAGTCTATTCCTGGGGTTCCATACGCTAGGGCTTTATGTCCACAATGATGTAATGCTCGCCTTCGGGACTCCGGAAAAACAGATTCTCATTGAACCTGTCTTTGCTCAATGGATCCAATCCGCTCATGGTAAAGCTTTGTATGGTTTCGACGTGCTTCTATCCTTGGCAGGTAGTCCGGCAAGTAATGCCGGTCGGGGCTTGTGGCTACCCGGCTGGTTGGATGCTATTAACAGCAACAGCAACTCGTTATTCCTAACGATTGGGCCCGGGGATTTTCTAGTTCACCACGCCATCGCTTTGGGTCTACATACAACTACACTGATTTTAGTGAAGGGTGCATTAGATGCGCGCGGCTCCAAGTTGATGCCAGATAAAAAAGAATTTGGTTATAGTTTTCCTCGCGATGGTCCTGGCCGAGGTGGTACCTGCGACATATCAGCTTGGGATGCCTTTTATTTAGCCGTCTTCTGGATGCTGAACACCATTGGATGGGTCACCTTCTACTGGCATTGGAAACACATAACTTTGTGGCAAGGCAATGCCGCTCAATTTAACGAATCTTCTACGTATTTAATGGGATGGCTGAGGGATTATTTACGGTTAAACTCCTCGCAACTTATTAATGGTTACAATCCTTTCGGTATGAACAGTTTATCTGTATGGGCATGGATGTTCTTGTTTGGACATCTCGTGTGGGCTACTGGGTTCATGTTTCCAATTTCTTGGCGCGGTTACTGGCAAGAACTCATTGAAACTCTAGCGTGGGCCCACGAACGAACACCTTTGGCAAACGTGATACGCTGGAAAGATAAGCCAGTCGCTCTCTCTATTGTTCAAGCACGACTTGTGGGACTAGCTCATTTTTCTGTGGGTTACATATTTACCTACGCAGCTTTTCTAATAGCATCTACATCAGGTAAATTTGGTTAAGTCCTTTTTTTTTACTACCAAATTGTCTATTTCCGGGTCGAGCTTACCCCCATTATTCCCCACACTCGAACCGATTTCGAGACCGACTATCCACTTACCAATAACCAGAAAGAACACTTTCCCTCTTCTAGTTATTGGTAGATAAAATAACCTTTTCAGTTGCAAATCCAATTCCTTTTGGAGTAGTAATTCAATCCTGCTTACTGGCCCATCCACTTATGGCAAAGAAAAGTCTCATCGAGAAGGAAAAAAAGAAGAAGAGATTGGTGAACAAATATGAGGTTGTTCGCCAATCCTTGAAACGACAGATCAAAAATAGTTTGTCTATCCAGGATAAACTAACTATTTCGAGAAGATTACAATCCCTACCACGTAATAGTGCACCTGTTCGTCTCCGTAACCGGTGCTCCCTAACCGGACGACCCAGATCCAATTACCGTGACTTCGGCTTATCTAGACACGTACCCCGCGAAATGGCACACACTTGTGTCCTGCCTGGAGTATCAAAATCGAGTTGGTGAAAAAAGTTTTCCTCCTCATTTGTCTCACAAATGAGATATACCTCGGTGAATTAACCAATTATTCCTACTTATATTCAATGTAATTATTCAATGATTGTATAATAATTACATTGAAGGTATTAACTACGCGGGGTAGAGCAGCTTGGTAGCTCGCAAGGCTCATAACCTTGAGGTCACGGGTTCAAATCCTGTCTCCGCAAAGTAAACTGTCAATTATTTAATTAACTTACTTATAGGCTATTTGATTTTTGTCGCGAGCCCAAACCAATAAGTTTCTATTTCATGTCTCACCGACGGATCGAGCCTGAGTTTAGATCCGAGAGAAGCGAAGTTCGAGTCTCTTTCTCATCCCTTACGTCGAGGTTACTCGGCGTTACATGGCAAAAAAGAGAATCCCTCGATTCTTACCATTTTTTCCCATTTCTATTCCCTCTTCTGACCTAAAAAAAAACAAAATGTATATGTACATACAAGATGTATATATCTATATATATAAGTTATAGACGTAGTTACCCCCTGCTTTATATCAAGCGGAGTGTCCGTTTCACTCGGTTTCGGTATCAAGAGAAATAGGACAGAAACCTGTTTTTTCGGTGCGCCAAATAGAGCTCTAACCAATTCAATTTCTAATGGGTAGGCCCTTTTAACTCAGCGGTAGAGTAACGCCATGGTAAGGCGTAAGTCGTCGGTTCAAATCCGACAAGGGGCTGATCAGCTGATCAAGTGGTCGTACGAAATCCAAGGATCAAGCTATCTCGGTTTGGTTTGGTAGAGACGCCTGGAGGGGTCGACACGACCCGGACAAAAAAAACTCTATTTTTTAGTTAGGTTGTTTTTCATCGCGATTTCCAACTAAAATTTTGTTGTTACACGCATTAATGCGTCGCTCCTCACAATATTGAAAAATCAAGTGGATATAATTTTTAGCGGTGGAAACTATTTGGTTACCTCTATCATGAGAATTGGATACAAATTCTCGATATCAATGTATATCTATCTATTCAGTTTGAAAAAAAAAAGGAAAATTTGGATAATAATTTTTTTTTCCTGCTTGTATACAGTTGCTAAAAAGAGTTCCTCGCGTCTCTAGCACCGCTGCCTATCATATCTCCCAAACATCCGAAGAATGATTTTGCCGTTTTGAAACAAAGACATAACCATTTCATTCGATGTCAGAGTTTCTAACACATCCCCTGTTCGGGGCTAAGCTGTGGCATGCCGCTACCCACCTTCGCTACTCGAAACCAAAAAACTTTCAAATTTTATTGGAGATTGGTAGAATAAGTACCGAAATATTTCCAAGAGAGATATCAGTACCACAAAGGTACAGATTCTATGTATTTATATACATGTGCGGGGCTCTTCACCTTACTAACTCTAGTATTCATTTCCTTGCACATTCTTGGAAACAACTTTTTCTTCCGCTAGATCGGATTCACAAGGGTCTGCTATTGTAACGGAACGGTTAACAAAGTCTCATAAGAAAAGGACGGTCTACCCGCTTCTCGAAGAAGAAAAATACATAACAAATAGGATTATCTCGGGACCAAGCAGGATTGATGTATCAAAAACGAAGAGATCACTGAAGCGTAAAATTAGATGAAAAAGAAGGAAAAGAGAGAGTAACGAAGAAAAAAAGAGTTAGGCAAAAACAACATAAAGGAGAGAGAAAAGAAAATGGGAAGAGAAGCAAGAAGCAGTGGAGGGGTCAAAAAACTCTTGACGAAAAGCCTATCAATCTTCTTTCATAGGATAACTGCTGAAGATATGCTGTTTCGGCAAATGCTTTTTCGAAGGGACCAATCCAATGAGGTGGTGATCCAATCTTCCCGTGAAGGGGAGGGAGGGACTACACTGTGCCGCAGGGTGAAAAGAAAAAGAAAGTAGGGGAACCAAAAAATGGCTTGAGGAGCTTAGTGAGGGAATGAATACGACCATTGCCATTGGAAAATCTTCCAAGGAACCAAAAGATTTATTTGATAGTATGGACGACTGGCTCAGAAGAGACCGTTTTGTTTTCGTGGGTTGGTCTGGCCTGTTACTGTTTCCCACTGCTTACTTCTCTTTGGGCGGTTGGTTCACAGGCACAACTTTTGTCACTTCGTGGTATACCCATGGATTAGCTAGTTCTTACTTGGAGGGATGTAATTTCTTGACTGCCGCGGTATCCACCCCCGCCAACAGTTTGGCCCACTCCCTGCTTCTGTTGTGGGGTCCCGAAGCACAAGGAGATTTCACCCGTTGGTGCCAATTAGGAGGTTTGTGGACCTTCGTTGCTCTTCACGGCTCTTTCGCTCTAATAGGCTTTATGTTACGCCAATTCGAACTTGCTAGGTCCGTGCAACTACGTCCCTACAACGCAATAGCTTTCTCCGCCCCGATTGCGGTTTTCGTCTCTGTATTCTTAATTTATCCTTTGGGACAATCCGGTTGGTTCTTCGCACCCAGTTTCGGCGTAGCGGCTATCTTCCGATTCATTCTGTTTTTTCAAGGTTTTCATAATTGGACTCTGAACCCATTTCATATGATGGGGGTTGCAGGGGTCCTCGGTGCCGCCCTATTACGTGCCATCCACGGTGCTACAGTTGAAAATACTCTATTTGAAGATGGTGATGGTGCGAACACATTCCGCGCGTTCAACCCAACTCAGTCTGAAGAGACTTATTCAATGGTAACCGCGAACCGCTTTTGGTCTCAAATATTCGGTGTTGCCTTCTCCAACAAACGTTGGTTACACTTCTTCATGTTATTCGTGCCAGTAACGGGTTTATGGATGAGTGCCATTGGAGTAGTTGGTCTTGCTTTGAATTTACGCGCGTACGACTTCGTCTCTCAAGAAATTCGTGCAGCAGAAGATCCCGAGTTCGAGACTTTTTACACGAAAAACATCTTATTAAACGAGGGTATCCGTGCTTGGATGGCAGCTCAGGATCAGCCCCACGAAAATCTTGTATTCCCCGAGGAGGTTTTACCCCGTGGAAACGCTCTTTAATGGAACCCTTTCGCTGGGTGGTCGCGATCAGGAAACCACAGGTTTTGCTTGGTGGGCTGGCAACGCCCGACTAATTAATCTGTCTGGTAAATTGCTTGGCGCCCACGTGGCTCATGCTGGCCTGATTGTCTTTTGGGCTGGAGCTATGAATCTTTTTGAAGTGGCTCATTTCGTATCGGAGAAGCCTATGTACGAGCAGGGGCTAATTTTACTTCCCCACTTGGCTACTCTGGGTTGGGGGGTAGGTCCCGGCGGGGAAGTAACAGATACCTTCCCCTATTTCGTTTCCGGAGTACTCCATTTGATCTCCTCCGCAGTTTTGGGGTTTGGGGGTATATACCACGCCTTGATCGGACCCGAAACTTTGGAAGAATCCTTTCCGTTTTTTGGTTATACTTGGAAAGATAAAAATAAGATGACCACAATTCTTGGTATCCATTTAATATTACTAGGTCTTGGCGCTTTCCTCTTAGTTTTCAAAGCACTCTATTTCGGGGGGTTGTATGACACATGGGCGCCCGGGGGTGGAGATGTGAGGGAAATTACAAATCTTACCCTAAGTCCTAACGTTATCTTCGGTTATCTACTGAAATCTCCTTTTGGCGGAGAGGGGTGGATTGCAAGCGTGGATAATCTAGAAGATATTATCGGGGGACACGTATGGCTGGGTTCCATTTGTCTTTTCGGTGGAATTTGGCACGTATTAACGAAACCGTTTGCCTGGGCTCGTCGCGCTTTCGTATGGTCCGGAGAAGCTTACTCATCCTACAGTTTGGGGGCCCTTGCCATCTTTGGTTTCACTGCCTGCTGCTTCGTCTGGTTCAACAACACAGCATATCCTAGTGAATTTTATGGTCCCACCGGTCCAGAAGCTTCTCAGGCTCAAGCTTTTACCTTTCTTGTAAGGGACCAACGTCTCGGCGCCAACATAGGTTCTGCTCAGGGACCTACTGGTTTGGGTAAATACCTGATGCGTTCCCCCACGGGAGAAATTATTTTTGGAGGCGAAACTATGCGCTTCTGGGACCTTCGTGCTCCTTGGTTAGAGCCTTTAAGGGGTCCCAATGGTTTGGATCTCGGTAGGTTGAAAAGGGATATACAACCGTGGCAGGAGCGACGATCCGCGGAGTATATGACTCACGCACCCCTAGGTTCTCTAAACTCCGTAGGTGGAGTAGCTACCGAGATCAATGCCGTGAACTATGTGTCTCCCCGGAGTTGGTTAGCAACCTCTCACTTCGTTCTGGGATTCTTTTTTTTCGTGGGTCACCTGTGGCACGCGGGTAGGGCCCGTGCAGCCGCAGCTGGGTTTGAAAAGGGAATTGACCGCGATACCGAACCCGTTCTTTCTATGACACCCCTGAATTGAAACTTGGAAACATATGTCGAAAGAATGGGGAAGAAAAATGGGTGAACAACTCTTTTTCCTGCCAGCAGGCCAGTGTCTAACGAATACATATCTTCGCGTCATTGCCGGATTCATCCGCCGCGTCCGGGGAAACTAAACTCTATCTATCTAAATAGCTCTATCTAAATAGATAGATAGATCTCATCAACTGGCGGCAGATACTACCAAGGGGTTCTTTTTTTCTCTCTCTTTTTTAAGGAGAAATTGTTTTAGAAGACTATTAGTAACTATCGGTTCTTCCGTCCGTTACTATTCGATATAAGTAGTGGGAGAGGGAGGGATTCGAACCCTCGATGACATTTCAGCGCCATGCCAGTTTTCAAGACTGGAGCCTTAAACCGCTCGACCACCTCTCCCAAATAGGCAGATTCTTTACCCGACACCTGGAGATATCAATTACGTCTTTTAGACAGTACAATAAGGTCATCAATTTCAACACATTCAAATCTATCTAGATAGATAGATAGTTTTTTTCTATCGGGATTTATCTATGCCGCGAAAGATGCAGAGCAGGAATAATTTTGATCTCGGAGTCGCTGCAAATAACCATCCCGAATGGGGGGGGGGGTTATACTAACTCCTACCCGACGAGTATCTTATACTATTTAAGTTAGTACAAAAGAAAGAGGTGTTTGCTCCGCGTCAACAAAAGATTGGTGAGGCGGGAGCCCCGTCGGATGGGGATCAAATGGTACGAACAACCCATTTCTTATGTGGAGGGAATCATAATTACGACTACCGCTTTTCAATTGGCTTTATTTGCATTAATCGTTATCTCATTCCTACTAGTTGTTGGTGTGCCCGTCGCGTTTGCATCCCCCGGCGGCTGGTCCAGCAACAAAAATATTGTTTTTTCAGGGGCTTCATTATGGATTGGATCAGTTTCTTCGGTGGGCATACCCAACTCCTTCATCTCTTAGGAATCTCTTGCTTCGGTTCCTCCCCTCGTAATTTATCGTTACGGGTGGGGACGCCAAATGAAGCAGAAATTCACTTGCAGAAAAGAAAGGGGCTGCTACAGATACTTCACTAAGAATCGCTTTGAGAAAAATTTTGAGGTCCTACCAAACGTAGTAAATTCATTGCCTTATACATGTAAGCTAGACACCTAAATTTGCAAGTTTATTGGGTATTAAGTGCATACTGCGGTGTAAAATAAAGTAAGAAGTTGTGCGGATATAGTTGAATGGTAAAATATCTCCTTGCCAAGGAGATGACGCGGGTTCGATTCCCGCTATCCGCCTATCAATCTAAGGAGTTACTAAATAAGTGACTTCCAATCTTAAATTAAGATTGAAAACTGAATGGAGAGACCAATTCGTTTCTGCGCAATTTCGGTATTTTTAATGGAATCTCAGAATGGATTAAATACGTCAAGATAACGATTTTAATAGTAGATGCGTCTGGGAGTGAGTAGCATAGGGAAATAACCCACTTGCTAATATCTCTGCTCGATAGTATACTTATCAGCGATAGAAGTTACTTGCTGCTGAACACTCTGGACCGAATCGGTGGATTTTTTTTTGTTCCAGGCGGCGCCGGTCACGATGAGTACGATGAGTCAGGTTAGGTCAGGGAAGGGCGATGTAGTCAAGTGGTAAGACGGAGGACTGCAAATCCTTAATTCCCCAGTTCGAATCTGGGTGTCGCCTAACAAGAAAACTAATCTATTCTATGTAAGTAGATCTATATCTACTTAGATTTATTGATCCGGATAGGTTTTCCAGGGGATTGCCTGTTGCACCGAAATCGGATACAGGTTGAGATGCTCCACAGTTTGTTATAGCCTATCACATTCCATGTGTTTCGATGCGGCTGCGCATAGACAATCCCGATCAAGTATAGCATTAATTGGTAATTTGAAAGTCCGAATCAACAAGATATTGTGGGGGGGAACAGCAACCAGCAACATTAAAAAAAAAATATTGGTCTCTACATGCTCACCATCTTTTGTTACTGGGGTATGCTACCAAGCAAGCGTCTGATCCTCATTGACGGCATGTTTCGAAGTTTCTCAAGCTTTGACTCGCATTTGGACTTATAAATATTTAGTAAGTAGTAAAAATTGAGAGAATGAAAAGATAGGAATTATAACTACGGACTTAGTTACTCTAGCTTGGGCTGCCCCGACGGTGATTTTTACATTCTCCCTTTCACTTGTAGTTCGGGGAAGAAGTGGGTTGCGACAAACGGCTAACCGGTACTTTACTAGTCTGATTCGGGGGATGCAAGTCGTTGCGGCGAGAACACAAATTGGTGGTCTCGCCACCCTAACACTTGTTTCTCAGTAAAAAACCGCGGTATAGCCATTTTTTACTTAAATTCTTCCTTTTGCCCCCGCTCCTAATCGTTTTTACCTGTTGGTAGGACCTAATTCTAGCAATTTCCAACTTTCAAGTACCTGTTTGTTACCTCCCCGAAACGTATTGGTATGTGCATACGTCGCGCGGGTCCACAGTATCATATCAGTAGTGGAAAAGAAAATGGCGCAGTTCAACCTGAAATTATTCCGGACACCGACGAGATGGGATTCGGGTAAAAAGTTCCGAAGGAAGATAGAAATTGGCATCGCGTCGAGGAGGGAATTAGCCAAACAGTTCGAATAAGTTGATGGTTTCTACCTCTTCTTTCTCCTGTTTCAATGTCGTTTCTTTTTCAGTCTGCTGAATACGTCGCATGCGAAAATACACAAATATTCTCAAGTTGATATTTCTAAGTGTCCTCCATACGCAAATATGTTCAACTTTTTTTTTTTATGAAGAAGCGGTGGGTTAGAAAGCAATAAATGTATTTGGGAAAAAAGAAGCGAATATCTTGATTGGGAGGTTCCATTGAACCCAACTTTTTTTCTTTTATTACTCGTTTCAAAAACTGAAGTAACGGGTTGGACTAATTTAGTAATAGATAGACTGATTCTTATTTTCGTTACTAGAAACAATCTATCTTTGCTGTTAGTCCATTCCGCTGTTGGTTCAGGCTTTAAATCCTTCGTCCGGTATTATGATTGCGTCCGGAACGGAAACCCGTTTTAGAATGGACACTTGACATACCCTTAAGGTCACATCTCTGGATACCTCACTCCACTTCGCTTGGGTTGATCCCTCCTCTTTCTTTTCTAGAGGTGTACGAAGGAAGTGCTTCCGACCGCTAACCCAATACTTCTCGTTGGTCGGAATCCAGCTTCGTGGGAAGCACCTCGTAAGAAGCAATAGTAATTTAACGAGAAGTACAAATTGATAGATCAAAAGCTGATCTATCAATTTTTGGCAATTTCAGTTGAAAAGAAAATAATAGGTAATGCATGTTAGAGAAATAGAAAAAAAGGGAAGAAACAGGGGATTGCAATTGACAAAAAAAAAGCTAATTAGGAAAGTTCGTTAGGTGCGGAATAGCAGCAGCTGCATAGCTCCGTAATTTCGTCCGGAGTACCAGTTTATACCCGACTCAATTCCGCGAAAAAGAGACAAACCCTTCCCCTACTCTCCCCTTTTCTATTCGTTATTGTATACGAAGAATTAGTAACAAATTGATAATCAAGTTGGTAATTGATTTAATTACCAATTACTAGTTATTCTGAGCGGCCGTTTGAATGTAGAGAATAAGTAGGAAAGCTGTTGGGATTGGAATAAAAAGTGCGGTGGCTACGAACGCGAGAATATTTACTTCCGTATTAATAGTTCAAATCATTAATTGGGGAATGGCTCGAGTGGTTCCTCCATCACGAAGAACTCTCGGACTCTATTGTAAACCATCTACTTGTAATTAGTCGGGTCGACCGAATGAAATACCTTTTGTTAGTCGGAGAAAGAAAAGTATTGAAGTCAAATCTTCAATATCGATTATATAGTATATCACGAAATGAAATCTCGAGAATACCTATTATTTGCCTCTCCGCAGTAGCAGCCTACTTATGACGCTTTCGCTTCGAATTAATTGATTAATTACTCCAATTTTCTAGAGGCAACAGGTGTTGAAAAATCACTCAAATGATTAATCTAAGTATGGTGTGTTAAAAAAAATTGGTTTTCTAGTTGGTTCATTTCATTACTAGTGTCTCCAGATTGACAACTCATAGGGAATACCCTATGCTTCTAGCAGGTAATTGGGCCCCCATCGTCTAGAGGCCCAGGACACCTCCCTTTCAAGGAGGCGACGGGGATTCGAATTCCCCTGGGGGTATTCGTTTTTTGAGAACCTCTTAATCAAATCAAGGGGTCTATTCCTATTTTCTTATCGACTCCCCCCCTAAAATGGATAGGGGTTCAAATCAACTCGTTGAAACACAGGGGTGAATCAACCGGTAACCCCACCAGGCGAAACCGGAATGTTTAAATTTATGGGTCGATGCTCGAGTGGTTAATGGGGACGGACTGTAAATCCGCTGGCGATGCCTACGCTGGTTCGAATCCAGCTCGACCCAACAACAAGTCCAAGGCCGTGGGTTTAATTGCAGCGTTTCATTAGAATCTAGCGGGATTGACGGGTCTCGAACCCGCAACTTCCGCCTTGACAGGGCGGTGCTCTAACCGATTGAACTACAATCCCAAGAATTTCTTTAATTGGAGTCTATGTAGCAATTGCTCCGCAGTCAACGATCCGTTTAGGAGATAATGATATAAGTGATGAAAAAAAAAACTTTTGTAGTAAGCGCAAAGCGTCTTCATTTTCTAATTTTTTTGGTGAATAGCTTTTTACACGTTCAAACCAAGAAATAATAGATAATACCGAGATTGCTATCAACGAAAGGGTGAACATACGTCTGTCCCCTCAAGCTTTCCTGGCAATCAAAATTACTGATGTGATATAATTGCAAAACCTCCCCCCTTTACTGTTAGGTATCCCTTATTATCCTATCGATCGTTGTCGTATCTTCGGATACGTAAGTATTTTCACCAAATTCGTCATAGAATTACCTGTTTGATTCAAAAGTACATAGGTTACGCGAAGACGTGTTCTGTTTGCAGCTTATCAAAAAAAGTTTTCCTTTGGTACAAATTCTTTTGTGAAGTATACGGATGGCTCCCTTCACACTCGTTTTTTATTTGCCATCCTATTCTCTTTTCTTGGTTCTAGTGGAGTGGAGAAAAAAGCCTAGGAGAAGGGAACAAGTTGTAAATTACCTTGATACAAGGATTATTATATACATAAACAAATGAAGGTAAGGAACTCTAGTCGATATATTTTACTTGAGGATGAGTCTCGATGTATTACTTCATTAGGAGGAGATGGAAATATGCCCGTACTACCAGAACTCGCACGAATTCAAGTCGAAGGATTTAGTCGTTTCGTCCACGAAAGATTACTTGAAGAACTTGAAAATTTTCCGAAAATTGAAGATACAGATAAGGAAGTTGAATTCTGATCCATCAGTAAACAGTACCAATTGGCGGAACCTTCAGTCGAAGAGAGAGACGCCGCGTATCAATGTGTTACATATTCAGCCGATCCTTATGTACCAGTTTAATTGACTCGTAGCGAAGATCGAGTAGTACAGGAAGAAGATGTACGGCTCGGATCTATTCCTTGGATGAATTCTAAAGGAACGTTCATTATTAACGGGATCGCTAGAGTTTTGGTTAATCAAATACTGCGAAGCCCCGGTATTTACTACAACCGGGAATCAGATCAAAAAGGAGTTTCTGCATATACTAGCACCGTAATTTCGGATTGGGGAGGGAGGTTTAAACCAGAGATGGATAGGAAAGATAAAACGCGGGTTCGTATTAGCAAGAAGCGAAAAATCTCCATTCTGATTTTATTAATAGCTATGGGGTTAAGCAAGAAAGATATCTTACGAAACGTCCGTTACCCTAAGATTTTTTCAAATATTTTAAAAAAACACAAAGGGGCTGTTGAATCGTCGGAGGATGCTACAGCAGAACTTTACAAACACCCATACTCTGCTACAGACGCGGATATAACATTTTCAGAATCGATATTCAAGGAGTTATAAAAGAGGTTTTTTCGGCATAGATGCGAATTGGGGCAGATTGGCCGGCGAAACCCAAACATCAAATTAACTCTTGATGTACCCGAAACAGAACATTTTTTGCTACCCCAAGACGTATTAGCAGCCGCGGATCACTCAATAGAAATAAGTTATGGAATGGGCAACCTTGACGACATAGATCACTTGAAAAATCGACGTGTTCGATCTGTAGCGGATTTGCCTCAAGAACAATTGAAATTGGCTTCAAACCGTTTGGAGAATTCGATTCGATAAAATACCTCTAGAGCCGTTAGGCGCAAACGCGCAATAACTCCTCGGGGATTAGTGACGCCTGCGCCAGTAATAGCAACTTTCAAAGAGTTTTCTGGTTCGCACCCCCTGTCGCAATTTCTAGATCAAACTAATCCATTACCAGAAATGGTTCATAAACGAAGATTAAGCTCCGTAGGTCCTGGCGGGTTGACACGGCGAACTGCCAGTTTTCAAGCTAGAGATATTCATTTTAGTCACTATGGTCGTATCTGCCCGATCGAAACATCGGAAGGCATGAATGCTGGCCTCATTTCATCGTTAGCTATTCAGGCAAAAGTTAGCAACTCCGGATCTTTGCAGAGCCCGTACCCAAAAATGTCGGAATCATTTGAGGAGGAGCATTTAGTCGATTCACCTCCCACTGAAGATGATTACTACCGAGTAGCCACTGAAAATTCATTAATATCCGACTGGAGGACTAGGGAGAAGGAACTCGTACCGGTTCGGTATCAACAAGAATTTCTCAGCGTTCTTTGGGAACAAGTTGATTTCCGAAGCATTCATCCCCTGCATTATTTCTCTATCGGAGCTTCTCTTATTCCATTCATTGAGCATAATGACGCGAATTGCGCCTCAACGGGTTCTACCATGCAACGTCAAGCGGTTCCACTGGTTAAGCCGGATAGATGTATTGTAGGGACCGGGTTAGAGAGTTAAGTAGCTTTGGATTCAGGAAGTGTAACTGTATCTGGACAGGAGGGACAAGTTCAATATACTGATGGTAATAGAATCGAACTATCTGCAATCCATGAAGCGACAAGCAATGAGGAGATTTTACGCGTTACTAATAACAAATTAAAGATATATGAGCGTTCCAACAACAATACCTGTATACACCAAAAGTCCACGGTTTCGCCAGGAGAACTACCGAGAAGCGGGGAAGTCGTAGCGGACGGGGCAGCAACTGCTAGGGGAGAATTAGCTCCAGGTAGAAATATATCAGTAGCCTACATGCCGTGGGAAGGATACAATTTTGAAGATGCAGTGTTGATTAGTGAATGCTCGATATACGAAGATATTTCTACATCTTTTCACATCGAAAGATACGAAGTTGAGGTTTGCGTAACAAATCAGGGCCCCGAAAGGGTTACTAAACAAATACCTCAATTGGATAGTCATGCACTTCGACACCTGGATGATAATGGGCTCGTAGAATCGGGATCTTGGGTAGAGGCGGGAGACGTTTCGGTGGGTAAACCAACGCCTCAAGAGGGGGCGGGTTCATCACGTGCTCCAGAAGGGAGATCATTACAAGCCATTTCTGGTATACAACTAGTTAATGCAAGGGAAAGTTGTCTGAAAGTTCCTATTGGTGGAAAAGGCCGAGTCGTTGACGTCGGGTGGGTTTACCCCGAAGACGATACCTCTAATGATTCAGAAGTCATTCATATCTATATATTGTAGAAACGTAAGATACAAGTAGGTGATAAGATAGCTGGTAGACATGGAAATAAGGGTATTGTGTCAAAAATATTACCCAGACGGGATATGCCTTATCTGCAAGATGGTACACCAGTCGATATGATACTAAGTCCCTTAGGAGTACCTTCATGAATGAATGTAGGACAGATTTTCGAATGCCTACTCGGGTTAGCCGGGGAGTTTCCAGAAACCCATTACCGTATAGTACCCCTTGATGAGAGATACGAACGGGAAGCTTCTAGAAAACTAGTATTCTCAGAACCTTATGGGGCAAGTGTAAGTAGTCATAATCCGTGGTTATTTGAACCCGACCACCCCGGAAAGAGCCGATTGATCGACGGACGAACGGGTAATCCCTTCGCACAACCTGTTACTATTGGAAAAGCCTATATAACGAAATTGATTCATCAGGTCGATGATAAAATTCATGCACGATCCAGCGGACCCTATGCACTTGTTACGCAGCAACCTCTCAAGGGGAGATCCAGGCGAGGGGGACAACGAGTTGGAGAAATGGAAGTCTGGGCTTCGGAGGGTTTTGGCGTGTCTTACACGTCGCAAGAAATGCTTACGATTAAATCAGATCATATTCAGGCTCGTTATAAAGTACCTAGTGCAATTGTGACCGGAAAACCTGTTCAGAAACCCAATACCGTTCCAGAGTCTTTCCGATTGCTAGTTCGAGAGTTACGACGCATGGGCTTAAACCTGGAGCACAGTTTTATACTCGAAGAAGATTTGGGGAGAGAGAGTGAAAGCATTTGATACCTAATCGAAACTTCTTTTATGTTTTATGAAAAATCAATCAAAACTTTTTCTATTACGATTCATCGAACTAATTATCAACAACTTCGGATTGGACTGGCTTCTCCCGAACAGATTCGCAGTTGGGCTGAGAGGGAGTTACCCAATGGAGACGTCGTTGGGCAAGTCGATTAACCTTACACGTTGCATCACAAGACTCATAAACCGGAGAGAGATGGCTCATTCTGTGAAAGGATATTCGGTCCCATAAAGAGCGGAGTCTGTGCTTGTGGAAATTATCGATCTGTCGATAACGAAGGGGAATATTTCAATTTTCGTAAACATTGCGGAGTCGAGTTTACCGACTCCCGGGTTCGGAGATACCGAATGGGATACATCAAACTTGCGTGTCCGGTAACCCACGTATGGTTCTCGAAACGAATCCCTAGTTATATTGCAAATCCACCTGCCAAACCTCTTAAAGAACCAGAAAGCCCAGTATATTGCGATGCGTGACTCGATCATATGTGTCGATCATCACAGATTGACTAGAATCTGTCATTCCATGCAGCAATGGGAAGCCTCTAACCGACATGTTCCTCGCGCCGAGGAATGTGGCGTAACTCGGGATACACAGTACCGCATACAGACTGAGGGCTTTCTTCCATGGTTAATTTCTGTTAAAAAATCCATAGATTGGGCTTCGTAAAAAAAAATCCATTTCAATCGATAGAGGAAATTTCAAGTGTTTTTTAACACGATCCTCTTCTTTTTTTTCCTCCTCTGTTAATAACAAACTATTTTCTAGATATGGTTATGGAAATCTAATCATCGCATCGACTTTTCAAATCAATTGATAGCCATCGAAGTGGAGCGGAAACCCAAAGGGGGAAGTGATCACATCAAGAACAAGGAAAATATCTCCAATCTACGACCAAATTAAAACAAAAAGGTGTAATAAACACTCTTCTGTTGGGGTGGATCGTTCGATACGGAGGGGTTGAGACTACTCGAGAGAGACAAGTTGAAACTCGAGTAATGAGCAACTACTTCATCTTCGATGAGGTGGGATTATCGCGTCTTAGCTTAGAGACGTCAATTATCTAAGTTTTAAGCTTAGGGATAGTTATTTGAGCCGGATGAGGGGAAACACTCATGTCCGATTCTGAGGGGGGGGGGGTATCATCCGACCTATCCCGATCTTTTTCTTGCTAGGCCCGTGGCCGAGAGGCCCACTCCATTAAGATTGCGGGGTTTATTCAATTACGAAGACCGATCCTGGAGAAACATACTTCCCACTTTTTTTTCTACTCGAAATTTTGAAACGCTTCAAGGGAATGAAATCGCTACTGGGGGGGACGCCGCCAAAAAAGGATTAGCTAGCTTGGATCCACAAAGTGTTATGGATCGCGCATATCTGGAGTGGCAGGTACCGGCGAAGCAAAGACCCGTGGGGAATGAATGGGAAGATCGAACAATTCAAAGGAGGAAAGATCTTCTGGTCAGGCGGATGAAATTAGCCAAAGATTTCTTACGGACAAATCTAAAACCAGAATGGATGGTTTTGGATCTTTTGCCGGTTCTTCCACCTGAATTGAGACCAATAGTTGAATTGTATGAAGGCGAATTAGTTACCCCTGACCTTAATGAGCTTTATAGGAAGGTGATTCATCGAAATAATACTCTTGTTGAATTTCTATCGGGCAGTGAATTTACACCCGAGGGATTAATTGTTTGTCAGAAAAGACTTATTCAAGAAGCCGTAGATGCTCCCACCGACAGTGGTATACGCGGGCAACCGATGAGGGATATTAATAACAGACCCTATAAGTCATTTCCAGAGGTTATTGAGGGCAAAGAGGGACGATTTCGTGAAAATTTGCTCGGAAAGCGGGTCGATTACTCAGGTCGTTTCGCTACTGTCGTAGGTCCATCTCCTTCATTACATCAATGTGGATTACCTCAAGAAATGTCAATCGAACTTTTTCAAGCCTTTGTAATTCGTAACTTGATTGGATGGCACCTCGCTTGTAATCTACGAGCTGCTAAGAGTATGATACGGAAAAAAGACCCCATTATATGGGAAGTTCTTCGAGAAGTTATGCAAGGTCATCCCGTACTGTTGAATCGAGCACCTACTTTGCATAGGTTGGGTATACAGGCGTTTCAACCCATTTTAATAGAGGGACGCGCCATTCGTTTGCATCCATTGGTTTGTGGGGGGTCTAACGCAGATCCTGACGGAGATCAGATGGCCGTTCATGTGCCCTTATCTCTCGAAGCTCAGATTGAAGCTCGTCTTCTGATGTTTTCGCACATAAATCTACTATCCCCCGCTACGGGCGATCCTGTATCTGTGCCTAGTCAAGACATGCTTCTCGGTCTTTACGTACTAACAATTGAGAATAAGCAAGGAATTTATGGAAATAGACATTCTGTTCCCGTAGACAGGGGTGACGCTTACCCCACCAGAATACCGCATTTCGGTAGCTATTACGACATACTCAGAGCCAAGGAATTGAATCAAATTGATTTCTGTAGTTTCTTGTGGCTTCGATGGGAAATTAATCTGCAAATGATTAGTTCGAAAGTTCGTGAATTACCTACTGAATCTCAATATGAATCCTTAGGAACCTCTCTTCACTCCTATGATAATTACCGAATTAGAAGGTGTAGGAAAGGATATGTCTTAGGTATGTATGTACTTACAACGGCTGGTCGCATTTTATTCAATCAGCAGTTGAAGGAAGCGATGCAAGGCGTGTCGAAAGCTTCTTCTTCCTATGGTACTTCCTCTGTACCGGGTGCGGCGACACAATCTAGCTATAATCGGAGTAATGAAGAATGAGAAAGCTTTTTTTTTATAGTTACTAAATGAATGAATAAGTCATTTCAACTCACTTTATTGGTTAATAAAAGCTATCGGATTAAAAAATATGAAGTTGAGGTTTCTATAATGGCGGATCAAACTGAATTACCTTTCTGCAACAAGACGATGGATAGGGTTGCGACGAGGCGACTTATCGGCAAGTTAGTCGTTTGTTTTGGAATCACATCTACAACAAACATTCTGGATCAAGTTAAGATTTTGGGTTTTCAACAGGCTACAAAAGCATCTGTCTCATCAGGCATCGACGACCTCTTAGCAGTACCATCCAGAGGGTGGCTTGTACAAGACGCGGAGAAATAAGGTTACGTATCGGAGCAGCATTACCGTTTCGGAAGTCTGCATGCCGTAGAGAAGTTACGTCAATCAATTGAAGCCTGGTATGCTACAAGTGAATGTTCGAAACGAGAAATGAATCCAAGTTTCAAGATGATCGATCCTTTGAATCCAGTTCACATGATGTCTTTTTCAGGGGCCCGGGGGAGTATATCCCAAGTCCACCAGTTGCTTGGTATGAGGGGATTGATGTCGGATCCTCGGGGGCAAGTAATTGATCTACCCATCCGACGAAACCTACGCGAAGGCTTATCTCTGACAGAATATATCATTTCTTGTTACGGTGCCCGCAAGGGGGTTGTGGATACCGCCGTGCGAACCTCAGACGCTGGATACCTAACACGTAGACTGGTCGAAGTGGTTCAACACATTGCTGTACGCAAAAAGGATTGTGAAACTAGTAAAAGCATCACTTTGCTGAATGTCATTGAAGAAAAAGAAGGATCTATTAGAACAATATCGTATCAAAGATTGGTTGGGCGTGTGTCGGCAGATAACGTCTATTGGGGTGTCAGATGTGTTGCCACCCGTAATCAAGACATCAGTGATGGATTGGCTAGTAACTTAGCTGCATCGGCGCAGCCGATACGTGTAAGATCTCCCTTGACATGCAAAAGCATTTTCTGGATTCGTCAGTTGCGTTACGGTCGGAGTCTCGCTCATTATGATTTAGTAGAATTGGGTGAAGCCGTTGGTATCATCGCGGGTCAATCAATTGGGGAACCGGGAACTCAATTAACATCAAGAACTTTTCATACCGGTGGGGTATTTACGGGTGATATCGCAGAATATGTACGAATTCCGTTTAATGGACTTATTAATTTCGATGAGAGGCTGGTCCATCCCACACGTACGCGACATGGCCATCCCGCTTGGATGTGTCGAAATGATCTACCTATTAGTATCAGGAGTTGTGACGATGTACATAATTTTGTCATCCCAGCTCAAAGTCTACTTATGATTCGAAACGGTCAGTATGTTGAATCGCAGCAAATCATTGCGGAGGTACGAGCCAAGGAGTTTCCCCTTAAAGAACGTATTCAAAAACCTATCTATCCAAATCTAAGAGGCGAAATTCACTGGAGCAGGTTTGTGTGGCACGTCCGTGATTGCATAGACAATCCCATTCGTGTCGTAAGCGAGGCGGGTCATATCCGGATTCTTTCAGGAGCTTCTAGCGATTCCGCTAAAACCTATTTGTGTCATAAAGATCAGGATAGGGTCGGTACCAAACCTCACTCCATTGAGTGGAGACACAATTACTCCGAAGAATTTGGTGAAGAAGGGGTTGACGCCGCCGATTCCAATCACGGGGTTTTTCAAAAAGGGATCCGAGAATTTGGAATTGATCCAAAGTGTTTTTCAAATCGGTTGGAACCCCCGATATCTAACTACATTCTTTCTAATATCAGAGTGGATCGGTCCGAAAAAAAGAAATTGGTTTCTTTGTTGCCAGAACGACGCCAAGAAAACCCCAGTGAATTATATTTTGCAAATACTGATGTTCAATTAAACAGCATTTTGGATGAAAATGATATTTTTGCCGTCTATGAAAACTCCGAGTATCAAACTGGTGTTTCGGGGGTCATAAGATATGGCACCATAGAAGTCGAACCTATTGGTAAAAAGAGATTTGGTGACGGTGGGACGAAGAAAAGGGGTACTTCCAGCTCATGGTATAGGGTAGTCAAAGGGGGCAATTTCTTTCTAATTCCCGAAGAGGCTTATGCTACATCTGAACCTTCATCGTCTATTTTGGTAACAAACAATACTGTTGTAGAGGAAGGTGCACGAATAACCAATACTATCATCAGTAAAGTAGGTGGATTGATCCGAATCGAAAAAGCACCAACAAATAATATTGCGGTAAAAATTTTACCTGGATATATTCACAACCCCCGAAAGGCAACTAGTAGACCCAAACGAGGTGATAATCTGGTACCGCCAGGCAATAAGATTCTTGATGGAATCAAAGCGAGGGGTTGGGTTTACCTTCAATCAGTTACACTTTACAGGAAAAGAAAGACTTCCGTCCCGGTAAGACCAGTTATCGAGTACAACGTATCTAACGATTCTTTGGTGCAAACAGTTTTAGGCCCCGACAAGCCGAAGACGCAAAGGTGCGCAAAAGCTGAAGCCCTTCTATGTATCGCCTATAGAAACGGTGAGGGAATTGAACGGATTAACCGCACAATTATTCAATTAGTTCGAACTTGTTTAGCGGTTGGGTGGCAGAGGTATTTTCGCGAGACCCTTCCCACGAAAAAGAACTATTTATCTCTCACCAGTATAAGAATAAAGAATCTCCTCAGTACTTTTCTCCAGGTTAATTCGATGGTGTCTCCCCCCACGCGAGGGGTCAGGGTCAGTCGGGTTTCCAAAAAATCGGTGTTTGTCGACGATTTATCTCTTCTTCAAGTCGATTTATCCAACAGTCGTAACGAATTGGTGCCCAAATATGAGGGGACTGTTCATTCGGTATCAGAACGGGGTGCATCCCTCTTGATTTTGTCACCGCTCAACTTCTCTCGTACTTTCTTATTTGCTGATTCAGACCAGAATAACTATGAAGAAGAAATTAGGGACTATTTTCATGGCTCGGAATCAGATGGAGATGATTTCACCCGCATCGACGGGAGTCCAAAAAACGCTTTATTGAGTTTTAAATATGAATCTCTTTCAGAAAATTTTCTAAATAAGAATGTTGAGGAAAGGTCGCCTAAATCCAAAAGGTCGAGCTTCACTTCTTGTCAAACTAAATTTGAAGAGGTAGGTTTATTGGGAACTTCTCGGATTACTTACTACTTCTCAGCTCCCTCCCCTTCGTCACTGAGTGGCAAGGTCTCTTTCGTCAAAAAAAATTTTGTCAATTATTTGACACAGGCGTTGGAGCATCGACATTCGTATTTCATTGATGAAAACCAATTACTATTGAAATGTACAATAAACCCCTTTTTAAATAAATGTTTATTGGACAAGCCAATTTATTTACCACCGAGAATTTTGAGTCGGGGAATCTTGTTAATTAACCTAGGACTATCAATCGGTGGAAGTCGATACTTCCGTAAAAGTAGTGTATGTATCCAGTCCGGTCAGATCATAGCTATTCACCGGGATTACTCATTAGTCAGAACGGGTAAGACCCTTTTGGCGACCCGGGGAGCAACTCCTCATAGGATTTCTGGAGACATCATTGGGGAGGGAGACACATCAATAACATTACCGTATGATAGATTGAAATCTGGAGACATCACTCAGGGTCTTCCAAAGGTTGAACAGCTGCTGGAGTCTCGTTCCATCGCTTCTGTTCCAGCAAGAATCGAAAATCTCTTTGGGAGGTGGAATCGGAGTATTACGAGATTAATCGGGAACCTCTGGAGCCACTTCCTAAGTGCTGGAACAAGTATGGAACACTGTCAGTTGGTTTTAATCGATCAAATTCGGAAAGTTTATGAATCTCAAGGGGTACAAATATCCGATAAACATCTAGAAATTATTATTTGGCAACTTACATCAAGGGTCGTAGCATCGGAAGATGGGGTAACTAATGCCTTCTTTCCTGGGGAGCTCGTCGAGTTGTCACAGGCAGAACGGATGAATCGCGTATTAAAGAGATCAATTTTCTATGAGCCTATTGTACTGGGGATGACAAAAGCATCTCTCAATACTACTAGTTTCTTATCAGAGGCGAGTCTTCAAGAAACCACTCGGGTTTTGGCTAAAGCTGCTCTCCGTGGTCGAATCGATCGGTTAAAGGGATTGAAAGAAAATGTTATTCTTGGTGACGCCGTCCCCATTGGAACGGGTAGTCCAGAAATTGTTTGTCAACTAAAAGTGAATAAACGAAAAAAGTTTCATTTAGCAATAAATGGGAATAGTAAGAACCCAAGTTGGAGAACAAAAAAGAGTCTATGTGCTTACCACGAAACGCAAGATCTCGATCCCAATTTAGTCATTCATAACGGATTAAATCGATCCCACTCTTGTCTCAATCTCGAAATGTGAGAAAAGATGATTCATCAATAAATGGATTTTTCGTGTATTTCAACCCACAAAATGGATCATTAGATTGTAATAATTTAGTAAGTTTGGTTAAAATGAAACGAATTGACAGTTTTTTATACCTGAGGGGAAGATGCAACAGAAAAATCGGAATATTGATTCGGAAGGAATGATGGCGGCGGGAATTCATTTTGGTCATCAAACCCAAAAATGGAATCCCAGGATGTCACCCTACATATTTACGCAACGGAAGGGTGTTCATATTCTCGACCCAACTCAGACTGCTCGTCTTTCATCTGAAGCCTGTGATTTGGTATTCGATGCAGCAGCGGAGGGAAAGGAATTCCCAACGGTAGGTACAAAACATCAAGTAGCTGATTTGGTAGCATCAGCTGCAGCAAGGTCTCAATGTCACTACGTGAACGAAAAATGGTTAGGCGGTATGTCAACAAATTGGTTCACTACAGAAACACGTCTTCGTAGGTTTCAATATTTACAAACTGGAGAAGATACAGGAGGGTTTGATTGACTCCCGAAGCAAGAGGCGGCGACGTTGAGAGGAGAATTATTTAAATTAAAAAAGTGTCTAGGCGGAATTCAATATATGTCAGATTCACCCGATACTGCGACAATTGCTGATCAACACGAATAATCTATCGCTCCTAAGGAATGTATTATCCCGGGTATTCCCACAATTCGTGTCGTCGATACAGACTGCGATCCGGATCTTGCAGATATTCCAATTCCCGGCAATGACGATGCGCGATCTCCAATCCGACGGATATTAGATAAACCAACATTAGCTATTTGTGAGGGTCGTTCAAATTCGAAGGTCCCGGAAGGGGGGTAGCAGGTGGCGGGGTTGGCAACTACCCCGACAACTTGCAACGAAGCAGCAAAAGAATCATATCGCAATTGAGAATATCGTGTAATTTCGTCGGGAAATAACCCGCTCCTTCTCTTTTAAAAAATTTGTGTAGTGATCGCCTTAAATATTTTAGACAAATTTCTCCATTGGGAGGGGGGTATTACGCACATCGAGCAACTGCAAATTAATGAGATTGATGATCTGTATCGAGTATCGAGTGTAGAAGTAGGTTAACATTCTTATTGGCAAATAGGAGATTTCCAAGTTCATGCACAGGTTCTTGTAACTTCCCGGGTCGTCATCGCCATATTGTTGGCTCTACCTGTTGCGGCTACCAGGAATCTGCAAGCTATACCGACTGGCAGCCAAAATTTCATTGAGTATGTTCTTGAATTTATTAGGGATTTAACCAGGACCCAGATGGGGGAAGAGGAATATCGCCCCCGGGTTCCGTTTATTGGAACAATGTTTCTATCTATTTTCGTTTCCAACCGGTCAGGTGCTCCGTTTCCTTGGCGAATTGTTCAGTTACCTCATGGAGAGTTGGCTGCACCTACCAACGATATCAACACCACTGTTGCGTTAGCCTTGCTTACATCAGTAGCACATTCTTATGCAGGTTTACACAAGAGAGGCTTTAGCTATTTCGGTAAGTACATACAGCCGACTCCGGTACTACCACCTATTAATATTTCAGAAGATTCTACCAAACCCTCATCGCTTAGTTTTCGACTGTTTGGAAATATCTTGGCTGACGAGTTGGTAGTAGCTGCTCCCGTCTCCCTAGTACCCTTAATAGTTCCCGTACCCATGACGCTCTTAGGATCATTCACAAGTGCTATACAAGCTTTAATCTCTGCTACTTTAGCTGCAGCTTATACTGGAGAATCCACGGAGGGCCATCATTAATACAACTAGAACGACTCGTTTAAAAAAAAAATATTGTAACCACGGGATCATTCTTTTTGAGACCCTTTCACTGAGTCGCTGTAGTGAGAGAAACCGTCTCCGTGGTATCATAACATAGCAGTACCAGACCCGTGTTACCCCCTCCCCCACCCACTCCGACTAACGACAGGAATAGCGGGGGGAGGGGCTAAGGATTCCCGCATGGCCCTCCCAATTCAATCTGAACTGTTTGAGTTTTTAAATAGAAAAAAGAAATGGTGAATTTCGCTGTCAAGTTTGAATGCTTCACGAAGAAGAAACAAAATAAGTCGGTTTAGGTCCCAGTTATGACTACGTCACAGTATATCAAGTGAAGTGATTCAATTTTCCTTATTCCAGGATTAGGATAGACATATCTCAGCAGAGAATTGTTATTCTCGAAACTACCGAATACTCAAACTTCTTTGATCCAATTATTATACTAGATTAGGCAGGAAATCGTACCGATCGGTGTTTACCGGGAAGTAGATGCTTCCTTTCCCTACTTCATTATTGCTCTGAGTTGGACTGGACATTGAGTATGCGAGTATTGCATCATATCAATAGTTCTGATCAGATCCATGTAGAATCGATTTCTCAATTAACATTCACTAATAAGTCTTTAGCGCGCCGGGTCTAGTTAACACCCAACGAAACAGTATTGATTAACGTAAATAAACTAGGAGGAGACTAATACGAACCCATTGATTTCTGCTGCTCCTGTTATTGCTGCTGGATTAGCTGTGGGCCTCGCCTCAATCGGTCCCGGTGTTGGCCAAGGCACTGCCGCGGGTCAGGCAGTCGAGGGTATTGCGAGACAGCCAGAAGCGGAAGGTAAGATACGAGGTACTTCATTATTGAGTTCGGCTTTCATGGAAGCTTTGACAATTCATGGACCAGTTGTAGCTCCAGCCCCGTCATTTGCAAATCCGTCTGTTCAACCTGTTTTTATTAGGAATAAAAAGTAGTTGGGTGTACCCCCCCCCCTTCCCCTTTCAAAACTCTTCTCAAATCAACGACGAACAGCTAATTCGGGGGGGGGCCACAGGAATCGTTGCCTCACCCACTAGTCAGTCGAGCCCCTACCTCATTTTTTTGCAACTCCTCTTTGTTTTGTGTACCAACTAAAAAATGTTTATATTTTGGTGAATAGGATACACTACTATCAGTTGCCAAAATTAATAACTCGGAAAGTCTCGTCTTTGCTGCAATTTTCTTTTTTGGACCCCGACGTCAATCACTTTTTCTTTTTCCTAGGCCGGACCAGAAGAAGTTGTTTAAATTTTGTAAAACCTTCCAGGAGGGACAGGAATACGAGAAGTGTAAGTGAGATCGCCGCTCCCCCGAGTTATTGGACTCTCGCCGCAAGTATTGGTTTAAATACCAATATCTTGGAGACAAACCTGATTAACTTAATTTTGGTACTAGGTATATTGTTTTACTACGGAAAGGGAGTGTGTGCGAGTCGCATATCCGAATGGGATAACTGGTTCCTTCAGTTGCACCCGAATTGGGAGTAAGTGCAAAACCCCGACGAATTCCTTGTAAATGAATGTTATGCAAGAACCGGAGCATTCCGTGTAGTCGGTGAAACTTCGATTCCTATCGACCAATTCTCGGGACTGTCGTCAATACGGTTAAAGCCAAATAGAATAGCTTAAAGTCTTAGCAAAATTGGGGTTTTCTTTCCCCTACCGCGTAATCCAAGTCGCGATTGAAAACGCATCACTCGGTATATGACACTCGTATCGAGAATACTTCGATTTCTACCACTCTTCGAGATAAGTATTTATATAGGTAGATTTGTATGTAGCGGAGCCGATTTAGCTCAATCCCGTTCAATTTGCTGAATAGACAACCTATACAAGATGAATACTATTCGGAAAAAGCGACTCTCAAATATATTTAAATAATTATCTGGGAGAGCCCCCAATCTCCTTCAAATATTGATTATTTCATCCAAGTCCATTCGAGATGATACTGGTCAATAGAGAAAGAAAGGAGGCGAGCCCGTGCGTGAAGACGTTGCCTGCTAGGTTAGGTTCTTCCAACTTATCGAAACATCGGAAGAGGCGGGCAGGAAAGCCGAATGGATCGAAAAATCCATGTTCGGTTTGGGAAGAGATCATTAGTCTTCGAGAATCAGAGATTTTTAATCCACTTTCATTGATCAATTTCTTAGAAAATCGTGAAAGAACAATTTTGAATACAATTCGGGATGCAGAAGAGCGTCACAAAGAAGCTACTGAAAAACTTCAGAGGGCTCGTATTCGCTTGCAACAAGCAAAAGTTAAAGCGGATGAGATCCGCATCAATGGGCTTACGCAGATGGACAAGGAACAGCGGGATCTCGTTGATGCAGCTGACGAAGATTTAAAAGGACTAGAAGATAGTAAAAATTATGCAATTCGCTTCGAGAAACAACGCGCAATTGAGCAGGTTCGGCAGCAAGTTTCTCGACTAGCGTCCGAAAGAGCTCTGGAAAGCCCGAATAGTCGTTTGGATAATGAACTGCATCTGCGAATGATTGATTACCACATCGGTCTGCTGAGAGCCATGGGAAGCAAATCCGATTAGTTGCAGCTTCACTATTAGCCTCCATTTCAGTATGGAACAGGTTTCATTTTCACCCCTCTCTCTTCCAGTAAGATTTTTCGGCAAAAACGGTAATAAACATCCGACCTGACGAAATTAGCAGCATTATTCGCAAGCAAATCGAAGGGTATGTCCCAGAAGTAAAGGTTGTTAACATTGGCACCGTACTCTAAGTCGGAGATGGGATTGCTCGTATCCATGGCCTCAACAAAGTAATGGCTGGCGAATCGGTGGAATCCGAGGACGGTACAGTAGGCATCGCTCCGAATCCGGAATCTGATAATGCTGGGGCCGTATCGACGGGTGATGGTTTAACCATACAAGAAGGAGGTTCGGTAAGAGCGACGGGAAAGATTGCTCAGATACCAGTCAGTGACTCGTTTTTAGGTCGTGTTGTAAACGCCCTGGCCCAACCTATCGATGGGAAGGGTCAAATCCCAGCTTCTGAGTTTAGGTCGATTGAATCCCCCGCTCCAGGGATTATTTCGAGACGCTCCGTGTACGAACCCATGCAAACAGGTCTTATTGCCATCGACTCAATGATTCCTATAGGTCGTGGTCAACGAGAGCTAATAATTGGGGATAGGCAGACTGGTAAAACAGCAGTAGCTACAGATACAATTTCGAACCAGAAAGGTCAAAATGTTATATGCGTCTATGTAGCCATTGGTCAAAAAGCTTCGTCCGTGGCTCAGGTAGTCGACACTTCTCAAGATCGCGGTGCCATGGAATATACCATCGTAGTATCGGAGACCGCGAATTCTCCAGCCACTCTGCAATATCTCGCTCCCTATACGGGAGCAGCTTTAGCTGAATACTCCATGTATCGCAAGCAGCATACCCTGATTATTTACGACGATCCTCCTAAACAAGCCCAGGCTTACCGACAGATGTCTTTGTTATTGAGGAGACCACCCGGGCGAGAAGCATATCCGGGAGATGTTTTTCATTTACATTCCCGTCTTTTAGAAAGAGCGGCTAAGTCGAGTCTCCAATTGGGGGAAGGTAGCATGACGGCTTTACCCATTGTTGAGACGCAAGCGGGAGATGTCTCAGCTTATATCCCTACCAATGTTATTTCTATTACTGATGGATAAACATTTTTATCAGCAGACCTATTTAACGCTGGGATTCGCCCAGCAATCAATGTAGGGATTTCTGTATCTAGAGTAGGCTCTGCGGCTCAAATCAAAGCTATGAAACAAGTGGCTGGCAAATCGAAATTGGAATTAGCACAATCCGCAGAATTAGAGGCTTTCGCACAATTCGCTTCTGATCTCGATAAGACTACTCAGAATCAGTTAGCTAGGGGCCAGCGATTGCGTGAGCCGCTCAAACAGTCTCAGTCAGCCCCATTATCGGTGGAAGAGCAAGTAGCTACTACTTACACTGGAGTCAACGGATATTTGGATGTACCAGATGTTGAACAAGTTAAACGATTCTTGGTTCAGCTGCGCGAGTACGTAACAACCAATAAACCTCAATTTGGTGAAATTACTCGCTCTACAAAGGTGTCTACGGAACAAGCAGAAACATTTCCAAAAGAGGCTATTAAGGAGTCAACAGAACTTTTTTTGCTGCAGGAGAGGTAATTAGTGAAGTCGCAGATTGCGTCTGGGTAATAACTTCCAGTCTTCATCCAACCACTTTCACTTATTTTACGTTGGTGAAGTCGCCTCAAAGACAGAATTACGTCCAATAGGATTTGAACCTATACCTAAGGTTTAGAAGACCTCTGTCCTATCCATTAGACGATGGACGTTCGTTTTTTCTCTCTTCCACTTGGTGGTGAGTACGCTGACGGATCAGGTGCCGAATCGTGAACAAACAAAAATTTTTGTTTGTTCACGACGTAGTTGGTGGGGGGGGGGTTAATTCGACCGGGGCAGGGCTCGATCATTTTTAGTTAGTATCACTAGCGGGTAGCGGGAATCGAACCCGCATCAGTAGCTTGGAAGGCTAAAGGTTATAGTCGACGGTAACCCATGGTTATGACGCCGCTAATTCAGAACCGAACATGAAAGTTTCTGCTCATTCGGCTCCTTCATGAAAATATCGCAGGAAAGGTGGTGCAAAGTTGGGTATAATTTGCCCCTACGTACCTATACGGGTAACCGGAACAACCAAAAAAGAAATGTCCTCCCCTTTTTCATTTGTAGGAGACAAGATGTTGCAACCCTGTTTTTGGGAGATCGATGCCTCCCAGATACTGGTTACGTAATACATGTCATGTGTGAAATTTTTACCCTCCTTGGAAATAGGTAGTTGATACCACCCTCTTACCACTTCGGAGGGGTATGTGCCCATAACATCTATGTCGGTCCTGCCTACGTCTCGCTCGTGTAACAGAAATCTACCTCTTAGATGATCCTTTCAAAAGAAAATTAGTTCTACCGATTTTTTTTCTTTTGTTTACTTCGTTCTTTATATCTACTCCCAAAAATCCTTAGGAAAATATTTTTCACCGAGTCGTTGAAACAAGGGTAGGGTTAGTGCCTAACCAAGGAAGTGTTTGATAATCCCGATAAACCAGGATCGATCTATCTATAACTTTTAAGCTTGGATTGCTCGCCAAGGTTCAGTGACGATGAAACAAATATTTTAGATGTCTATCCATAGATTACTCTTCTTTTTTTTTGGGGGGGGGCCGCCCCAAGCTTCTTACATGCCGAACTAATCCCGCTTCGCCACTAACCTGTACAGCTTCCGAAGTACAAGAGTAACGGGAATGACGCATTCCTTTCCCATACCAGAAACTAGTAAAGAAAAATAGGTGTGCTTTTGTAAAAATAAAGCTTTTTAATTTGATTCAGTTGAGGTTCGGTTTGAAAGATCCCCCAACTATTAAAACCAATAGGAAACGAATCGCACTTTTACCACTAAACTATACCCGCTACGATACAATTATATTATACGAACCATCTGTATACCCATGAGATGTTCAAAAATTCTCGTGTTGGTACAGGAGGAGCCCCCCCCCCCCCGCACATCCCTCCTTCTCACCTATATATACAACTTGGTATTCCTGATGAAGTCACGGGGGTAGAGTCACAAATTACCCCTCCGAGCTGCCAGTAATGCAATTACAAGCGGTCCTGATGCAACTACCGACGCCAAAACAGCAAGTTGTGCAATTATTTCTAGATTCATTATGTCTCCTTCTACCGTTTTTCAGAAACAAATTTCGATATCAAAAGGGGTTCTATATATATATCTATATATCTAGATATCTAGATATGTATATTGTTTTTCTTAACCATTCAGTAGTCTACTATTGATTGGAATCAAGTGTTTCGGGTAAATTCGAGTGGTGGTTCCACGTGGTTACCACAAGCTAAAGCTGGTGAGAGAAATCAAAGCGTTTTCGTGCGAGTGATAGGTATGCATAAACAACTCTTTCTTTCCACCCATGCAAAAGAAAAGGGGCAGGTAGGAGAAACCAATGGCATGAATTGTAGACAGCCAAATAATTTTGGCACTTATTAGTGCCTTGGTAACAAGCGTCTTAGCTGCGAGATTGATCACCGCACCGCAGTCTGGGCTCTAAAAATCAATTTGATGTTGGGCAAGATAATTGATTTGTACCCAAGAAATTGAATTACTAATTCATTTTTTTGTGTAATTTCACTACCAACCCCTACCAAGGGGTGGGGGGCCGAGGAGAAAAAAACTATTCTATTCAGAAGTCATCTGGAATTCAACTCCAATACGTGGGCGAGGCCGCTCCTCCCACAACCTTCATTATGGGGATAGGTTCAAATATAGACTTCCATTCCGGTTTCATGTTAGAGTTGAAATAAAGGACATCCGTAGCTGCTTGGAGAGATGGCCGAGAGGTCTAAAGCGTCGGATTGCTAATCCGTTGTACAATTTATATGTACCGAGGGTTCGAATCCCTCTCTCTCCCCTACCCCTAGATCAATTAAAGTGATATATTGGTAAAGTTGTTTTCCTCAGACAAAAAAGGCATTGATCCCAACTTAGTATTTACTAGTCTTTACGCCCGGGATTCCGTCCGGGATCATTTGATAAAAAACCAAAAATGAAAAGAGAGACGAAAAAAATGACTACTGTATAGACAAATAGCTTGAGGGTAAGCATGATAGAATCTCCATGTTTATAACTAGGGGTACATTTTTGTTTGGAATCTCTCTTTTTCTATTTCTATCCATTTTTGTCTGGACACACACATATGTATCTTCCTTCCAAATGGGAGTAAGAACCAACAAGCTTTTATCAGTAAAACGCCACTTTATCTAACAAATAAATTAACTTTATTTTATTCAATGCTCTATTTTTTAATCCCTAGTTATAGCGTAACTAAGAAAAAATAGGATAAACATTTAATTCGTTATTAGTGTTTGCTAATCCCAAGCAAGCTGCGAAGGATGTATCCAACCCCACGACTTGGTCTAAAAGTGAGCATATCGATATTGATATCTTCGTTCCGCGGACGCTAGATAAGAGAGCTAAAAAGAAAATTTTTTTAATTAATTTGTTGTTTGAATTGCAGAGGCCCCCCACCCACCTTTTGTTTTCATTTTGTCAGCTCGTAATAAGTAATAAAAGGGTAGGGCGTTTTTGATTCAAGCAACCTATTATTCTTATTACCGGAAACTAACCGCGGCTTGCCAAACAAAAGCTAAAAGGAGAAAAAATACCGGTATTACTGGCATTACATCTACAATTGGGTCAAAAATGGCATAGGCTTCGGGTAATTTGGCAAAAAAAGCCTCATTGAAGTGAAGAGGATTTTCTAGATAGATGTTACACAAAACTATCATGTTTGTTCTCCAATAGTATAACAAGTAATTTTCCCTCGACATGGTTGCACTTCAGCTTGCGACTGTTCGACCCGTCAGGTATCTACTATCATATGTTCATTCATTCAAATAGGTGGGATTGATGAATCCACTTTTGTATCGAACCAAACTGCTATTTGAATGTGTTTTTTTTTCGAGTCTTCTTTTTCTTTATTTAATTCTATAAAATACTACTAATTCCTAATTATTCCAATTTCTTTTCGTCGCTGCTCTTGTGTAGTCGGGTCAATGAGGAAGAAACCGGTTGACAAGAAAGCTGGAGTGTGAGATAGTCACTATAGTAATCAGTTGTGGGGCGTGGCCAAGCGGTAAGGCAGCGGGTTTTGGTTCCGTCACTCGGAGGTTCGAATCCTTCCGTCCCAGATATTTTAAAAGAAAAAAGGGGGGGAAAATATATCTTGCGTTTCCATATACTAGAAATTGGAGAAGTCGTAGATGTTACCTGTAGCTTCGGCTCGCTGTCCCCCCCCCCGATACAATAGAATAGTTCCTCTCGATGGATCTTCTAGTTTATATTATGATGATAAGCCGCATATAGCAATAGATCCTTTTAGGATACGAAACAACAAAATGATACCAAAATCAAATTATGAAATTAGCTTATTGGATGCATGCCGGACCCGCTCACATTGGTACTCTACGAGTAGCCAGTTCCTTCAGAAACGTACATGCTATAATGCATGCCCCTTTGGGAGATGACCATTTCAATGTAATGCGTTCCATGTCGGAAAGGGAAAGAGATTTCACCCCAGTAACTGCTAGTGTAGTGGACCGCCACGTATTAGCGCGTGGATCTCAAGAGAAGGTTATAAATAATATAAGCCGAAAAGATGAGGAATAACGCCCCGATTCAATTGTTTCGACACCTACATGCACTTCTAGTATCTCACAAGAAGATCTACAAAATTTTGTAGATCGAGCTTCTTTGTCTTCCGAGTCTGATGCAATTCCCGCGGATGTTAACTACTACCGAGTCAATGAGCTTCAAGCGGCGGATAGAACCTTGGAACAAATAATTCGACATTATTCGGATAGGGCTCGTAAACAAGGTACCTTAGATCGATCTGTGACGGATGTACCTCCAGCGAATATTATAGGAATTTTTACCTCAGGCTTTCACAATCAACATGACTGTCGTGAATTGAAACGTCTACCTGGAGAATCGGGAGTCTCAGTCAATCAAGTAATTCCAGAGGGAGCGTCACTTAACTATCTGAAGGATTTACCAAGAGCTTGGTTCAATGCAGTTCCTTATCGCGAAGTGGGTTTAATGACAGCAACTTTTCCGGAAAAAGAGTATGGAATGCCTTACACATCGATAACCCCTATGGGGATTTCAAACACAGCCAATTTCATTGCACAGATCGGGAAACTTGTGAATGTGTGGGCTTCGGTGCTAACGGAAAAAAGACTTAATTACAGGTTCTATGTTGAAAATCAAACAAAATTTGTTTCTCAAGCAGCTTGGTTTTCAAAATCTATTGATTGTCAGAATTTGGCTGGGAAAGAAGCAGCGATTTCCGGCGACGCAACTCATGCGGCCTCAATTACCAAAATACTCGTTAGAGAGATGGGGATTCGTGTTGGTTGCGCGGGCACGTATTGCAAGCATGATGCAGAACGGTTCAATGAGCAGGTTCAAGGTTTATGCGACGAAGTAATAGTCACGGAAGACCATACCGAAGTTGGGGATACAATAGCACGTATCGAACCCTCCGCCATATTTGGAACTCAGATGGAACGTCATATTGGCAAACGTATTGATATCCCGTGTGGGGTCATTTCTTCACCGGTTCATATTCAGAATTCTCCTCCGGGATATCGACCTTTTCCAGGTTACGAGGGAACCAATCAAATAGCCGATCTAATATATAACTCATTTAATCTGGGTATGGAAGATCATTTACCGGACGTTTTTGGAGGCCACGACACCAAAGAAATAAGCACTAAATCCTTATCAACAGATAAAAGAGATATTGCTTGGACCCCCGAAGCTGAGTCAGAACCAAATAGAATCCCTGGTTTTGTAAGGGGGAGAACCAAGAAAAATACCGAAGTCTTTGCAAAGCAAAACGACATTCCCGAAATTACAGCTGATGTAATGTATGCGGCTAAAGAAAGATCAAGCCCTTAATTCGATGAACTAGCTAATTAATCACTCGAACTAAGTTCCAGGCTATTTAACTCGATTCCGGGAATGCGTCGAGAAGTCGGGACCGGAAATCCCAATCGAAGCTACTAAAGCAATAAGTATTTAACAATACAATAATTTTCAGTTTTTAGATATTATGGTAAAACCCCGCTTGAGGCGACATGGTAGAAAGCAACGTGTGACTCGAACATCGAGATCGTTTTTGCGGAATCCAGTAACCGCCGATTCTTCCCAAAGAGGGGGTAAGACGTCACCACTTCGACATTTGCTAAAATTCATTACCCAATGAAACTTGAAGAATACATATCTATTTAACTAGATTTCTTTTTTTTTTAGGGAAGTTGTATCTATGGTTATTTCCACAAAACAGAGCGGTAAAGCCTCATTAGTCTGTTACTTCTTTTGCTTAGGAAGAAGCTGCTCCTGCCAGGGACTAAAAACTGAATTTTATCGGAGTTGATTCATTATTACTTGGATGAGATGACTCAACCACGCGATCTTAATTGAGTTGCAATTTACCGGTAACGCGTGTACAAAAAAAAATTACTTAATAATTTTTTTTATGGGTCAATGGGGTAGGTTCTGTTGCTACCGACTCCAAACTCGGAAAACCCTTGGGGTTGAGCCTAAACCTAAGGATTGATAGAATCGATCTACGAACGAGGGGATGTCCGATATCCAGTTGAATCCATTGGTGGGGAAAGAAACAGAAAAGAGTCGTAAGTGCGTAGGTCTCCCTCTCCCTTTTTACCTCATAGCAATGTTTCTCACAGGGTGATAATTTGTCAAGAGATAACTCAAAAAAATGGAAAAATATCCATGTTGTGCATATGTGAGTTAGAAGTAGTTTTATGCAATTGAGTAGAAGGAGCAGCCATCTATTCAATTGAAGTTGTACTCTAAGCCGTACGAACTCAAAGTTTCATATACGGTTTTTTTGGGGGGTCCGTTCCGCGTGCACGCACCTATCCTGATAAGTTACTTACCGAATAGTCGCAATTAATGCTCAATCTCGACGGGAAGGAGAGACCGTCAAGGAGGTTGGATCCTATAATCCCCGGAAAGAGCAAACCCAATTAGATCTTTCGGCTATTACTGCTCTACTTGGGAAAGGAGCTCAATCAACAGCAACTGTTCGCGACATTTCAAAACGGGCAAAAGTGCTTGAACAAGTCGGAATCAACTTCTAATCAAAAATCAAACTCTAGGAGAATCTAATGGGCCCAGTTTACAGCTCCTTTCAGGTGCTTTTATATTACCCTTCTCTTCTACTCATATTCTACATCTATGCCGTCTTTGTCATTCCCCTAAGAAGCAGAGTATTCAGGAGAAACTACTGGTTCCCAATCAAAACCTCCTTTGAGAAGAGTGATCTCGGACACCTTCTTAAAAGAAGTGATATCGGACACCTCCTTAAAAGAAGTGATATCGGACGCATCATTACGAGTGCGATTAAAAGGTGGAAGAGGGGGGGGAAACATAAGTAGTTTGAGCAAATGACAGTACTAACACCAGGGGCAACAGTATTTCTGCCAAAAGCTTTTCTTTCCAACTCAATGCTGATTTAAAGATTGGCTATTGATTCCGTATCAAAAATTTGGGATCACTCGCTACGACTTCCTCCATGAGGTGGTTACAATCTGGCAATTTGCCGAGGATCGAATCAAAAAAATGTGGATTTTGACAAAAACCGAATTAGTAAGTATTTACTACATCAGTAAATATTTACTACCTTCGGTTTTCACCCGCTGTCGCCCCAAGAATCGGCGGATTAAGTGCCTTTGGGTAAAGTGACGGAATAACCGTAATTTCAGACAAATTTCGTTTTTTATCCATAAGATGAAGATAGAGTTGCTAATCCAATAGATTGAATCTCTCAGATAAATTTCTTTATGAAACATACCAATGCTTGGGAGTTACTGCAACGAGAACCACTTACGGATCCTTATCTAAATTTGATGCATTACAGAAAAGTGAAAAGCTTAGCGTTATCCCAGATTGTTTCCCGTATACATTTCTTTTTTTGTTTAAAGAGAATTTTTACTCAATCGCCCGCAAGCGTGGCTTGGATAAACCCAACATAGATTTGGTCTTCGGGGCGTGTAGTGTAGTGGCAACAAAGCGTTCAATTCGTAGTATACGCGACCAAAATTATTCAGAGATTATTTATTCGGAATTTGCTTGAAACTAAACCGGTAGATTCGACACGGATTTGTATCTCCACGGACTTCGAGAGACAATACGTTTAATTTTGGAAATATCTTTTTTGGATCGGGTAGCGGTTGGAAAAAGTAACAACTCAAAATTTTCACAGTCTATTCATTTAATCTTTTTATTTTTGGAAGATAGATTACCTAGATCCAACCACGTTTTAGACACGGAGATATCACAGAATCTTCATTTAGAAACTTCAATTCGATTGTTTCGCCGACAAATCAAAGATGTTTCATTTTCACATTTATTGAGGATAGTTTTTCATAAATACAAAACTTTGTTTGGGAATACTTTTCAGTCTCGGAAAGAAAAGGAACATAGAAGTATTGGCGTTCTACTTCGAAATCTTTACATTTACGAGATTGATTCGCTACTGCTAGTTCTATGGAGACGAATGCATGAATTACAGCCAAGACATTTTGTATCTCCCGATCAAAATAACATTATTCGGAAACAAGCACATGTTTCTGCACATGGATCTCAATTAGACGCAGCAGACGTCGACCGCTATCTCACTCGGAGTTTGTGCATCCATTACGGACGATGCAGAAGCAAATCTACCATAGCTTTTGAGGGAACTGGGTATTTTGCGAAAAAATGGATTTATTATTTTCTGATACTTCTCAGATCTCATTTTCATTATCGAACTGAATTTGACGAAACGTATCTCAAATCATTATCTAACGGTTCCATTTCATTTTTGAGTCATACCCTAACTACTCAATCAGTATCAAAAAACGTTCAAATTGAAACTGCGATGGGTTCCTACATGAGTATCTCCGATGATGAAAAATTTTATCCTAAGGTTCCGGTTTCATTGCTAGTTAAGCTCCTGGCAAGGGGTGGGTTCTGCGACAGTACCGGACATCCAGTTAGTAAATTAGCATGGGCTGTGTTAGCAGATGACGACATCTTGAAGAGGTTTGTACAAATCTGGAAAATACTTTCGTTGTACCACAGTGCTTCAATGAATCGAGATGGATTGCGTAGATTGAGATACATACTACGAATCTCTTGTGATAGTACATTAGCCGGCAAACACAGGAGTACAATACGTCTTCTGCGACGTAGATTTGACCTGGAATTATCAAGGATATTTCGTGTATCTAGTAAGTCTGGCTACGACAAGAATCAAAGAGTTTGGCATTTAAGCCTGACTCCCTCAGTTTTAGTGAGATTTAGTGCATTAAAAATAGGAGTCTAATTGATCTGTTTGCAAAGAAAAATAATTTTATCTCTCAATGAATTTCCTAATTAGATACGAATATGCTGCTGGCGCTGCTTATACAGCCACATAGATACGAAAGTACTTAACTTGTTAATTCGATTTTTAAAAGGGTGTGG